AGTTCCAGTGTGTCTGATCATCCTCTCAAACCAGATACTGATTTTCGCCTTGGTAAGCTATTATCTTACCAACAAGCTAATCAGCCGCAAGCTTCTCTTTGGGCAGATAATCTCTTTAACTAAATGTATTATGGGGTATTAGCAATTATTTCTAAAAGTTATCCCCCTCCCAAAGGTGAATTCTTACGTGTTACGCACCCGTTCGCCACTTAAAATAAAAAAATTTTCGTTCGACTTGCATGTGTAATGCATCTCGCTAGCGTTCATCCTGAGCCAGGATCAAACTCTCTAAATATAACCTTAAATTTTTTAAATGTATTTTTTAGATACTTGACTCTACCATTAGAATTATATATTTTAAGTTTATTTTTTATAGGAAAATTGTCAAGTAATAATTTTAAAAATAGAACTTTTATTATATACGTTATGCTTTAATAGACCATAAAAAAATATATTAAACCTTAATTTTATTTTTTAGACTACCGTTGGAATTATATATTTTAAGTTTATTTTTTATAGGAAAATTGTCAAGTAATAATTTTAAAAATAGAACTTTTATTATATACGTTATGCTTTAATAGACCATAAAAAAATATATTAAACCTTAATTTTATTTTTTAGACTACCGTTGGAATTATATATTTTAAGTTTATTTTTTATAGGAAAATTGTCAAGTAATAATTTTAAAAATAGAACTTTTATTATATATGTTATGCTTTAATAGACCATAAAAAAATATATTAAACCTTAATTTTATTTTTTAGATACTTGACTCTACCATTGGAATTATATATTTTAAGTTTATTTTTTATAGGAAAATTGTCAAGTAATAATTTTAAAAATAGAACTTTTATTATATACGTTATGCTTTAATAGACCATAAAAAAATATATTAAACCTTAATTTTATTTTTTAGATACTTGACTCTACCATTGGAATTATATATTTTAAGTTTATTTTTTATAGGAAAATTGTCAAGTAATAATTTTAAAAATAGAACTTTTATTAAATACGTTATGTTTTAATAAACTATTTTATAAAGAAATGAACAAATAGTTTTAGTTTAATGTTATGTTAGATATATTTTTATAAATTCATAAATTCCTTGATAATTATTACGTGTCGGTAATAATCGAAGATTTAAATCATCATAAAGAACTGTCATATATATTAAAATAAGAGGGTTTTCAGAATACCAAAACTTACGTATTTCATTTGGAATAAATTTTTTATACCAAAATATCGGTAACGAATGATAGAGTAAAATAGGAACAATAGAAGAATCCTTTAAAGTAATAATCATGCTTTCAGCTTCATTAGGAAGAAATGGCATTGTAAGTACTAAACTATTTAGATCATCAGCTGTTTCACCTAAAAAACCAATAAATACATATAATGCAGTATTAATACCTAATACAGTTGGTAAAATTTCTCTAAAAACAGCATCACACCAATCTACAAGTAAACACACATAACATAATGGAGGTTCATAAGGATTAAACCCCCAAAACCAAATTAAACTTAATCTAAGCGATATCATTTCGGCGTATAAAATAAGACCAATAAATAACATTTCTCTAAAAGTATCTAAGAAATCTGTATTAAAACATATATTACAATTAATCTGTAAAATTCGCGAAATAATATTTGGTAAAAATACTAAATTACTATATTCTTCAATAAAAAAACTATAAACTCCATCTTCAAACGTTGAAAGAGGAATTTTTTTTATTAAATTTGTTTTAGGAGTTGAACCGAAAAACACTTCTGCTATATTTTCAGGAAAATCAATTAATGGCCATAACATTATATGGGGAGAAAAGTTATCCCGAATATCTAATTTTAACATTCCAAAATTTTTTGGATTGTCTAATAATCTTAGACTTAACTTATAAAGATACTCTAAAAAAGCTAATTGTTTTATTGTATCTAAAGTATTATTTATATGTATAAACATTAAAAAAAATCCTCTATTAAATTAGATGTATTTATTATAAATAGAAGATAGTATCGGAATGATAGGATTTGAACCTATGACAATCTATTCCCAAAACAGAAACTCTTCCAAACTGAGCTACATCCCGAATATAAAAAAATAAATTGATAATTTAATAAATTATCAATATTAAATAAGAAAAATTTAAAAATTAGAATTTAAATTATTAATTTATAAAATATAAACTCTAAAAAAATGTGACTTAAAAGAATCTTCTACTACATTATTTGAGGGACGATTAGGAAGATGTTGGTCAACATTATCACTAAGATAAGGAAAATATAAATATTGACCACAAGTTGAATGAAATAATCCATATAATATAGCTATAAAATGACAAATAATTAATACTCCTATCCATATATTTAAGAGAATTACTTTAATAGTTAAATATTCAATTTTACCAAAATATGAGGAATTAGAAGAAATTTCATTGTCAATAGAATTTGGAATAACATCAATATCAGAATCATACCCAAACTCCCAACGCAATTCAAATATACAGAATTTAAGATATACAAAAGATCGACGACATACATTTACATAAAATTTTTCTATTAATCCAAATAAAAAAAGAAAAATCCAATGCCATCGTATAAAATAAGGTACATATTTTCGACCATAACGAATTACTAAAATAAAAATAGCTAAATCTCCAATCAAATCCCAAACATATATTAAAAAAAGAAAACTATTAGGAATTAAAATATCATAAAATACATAATAATATGGTACTATAATATTCTGTAAAGGTTTAATAAGATTAGATACAAATATTGAAAAGGGATCAATATAATAATGAAGTGTTGGGTTAATATAATATTTATCTATTATTGTATCTTCTATATAAAAATCACTTTCAAAGTCTGTAGGTATAAAGCTAGGAATAAAAGAATTTAATGTAATACTATTAAAAAAAAGAAGATCTAATAGATGAGAATACCAAAAAAAATTTGTAACTAATACTATAGATGTAAGATAAATTGCTGTTTTAATGTTATATTGTATAGTAAAAAAAGTAAATCTAATAAAAAGAATTAAAAATATGGCGTTGTCTATATCTGCTAATGTAAAAATAAAATTTATCATAGAAATATTATAAGTATTTTAATTATCAAATAAAATCCTTGGCTTGTCAAATTTTATTTATTTTTATATAATATTGATGGATACCCCCAAGGGAAATCGAATCCCTGTTTGTTCCGTGAAAAGGAACTGTCCTAAGCCAACTAGACGATAGGGGCAAATAAAAAGCGAGTAACGTGACTTGAACACGTGACAATAATTTTGGCAAAATTATACTCTACCTCTGAGTTATACCCGCTCGAATACTTGTACTTTTTTTTATTTTTTTTATTATATTATTAGTTTTAAGGCTGTTAACTCAATGGTAGAGTACTCGGCTTTTAACCGAATAGTTCTGGGTTCAAGTCCCAGATAGCCTAAATTAAACGTGCTGATATAGCTCAATGGTAGAGCTACGGATTTGTAATCCGTTGGTTGGGGGTTCAAATCCCTTTATCAGCTAGTCAGACTATTATTTGAGTCGAGTTGGATTTGAACCAACGTAGTAGAATACAACGGATTTACAATCCGTCTCCTTTAACCACTCGGACACCGACTCATCTTATAATAATACTAATATCTTAATAAAAAGCAATATTCTACTTTAGAATCTTATTTATTAGGGTATTTAACATGGTTTAAGTCTATAAGAGTAATTAGCTCAGTGGTAGAGCATATGTCTTACAAACATAAAGTCATAGGTTCGAATCCTATATTACTCATAAGAATATCAGATCTATCGTCTAATGGATTAGGACAAAAACCTTCTAAGTTTTTAATGTAGGTTCGAATCCTACTAGATCTAAAAATGAGACTTTTTTATAGTTCTATAGCTTAAGGGTTAGAGTAGGGAATTCATATTTCCAAGGTTATAGGTTCGAATCCTATTAGAACTATATATGTAAGAGAAATGGCTGAGTGGTTAAAAGCAATAGATTGCTAATCTATCATACAATATTTTGTATCCAGGGTTCAAATCCCTGTTTCTCTTTTAATATTTTAAAAATGAATTAGGAGATTATAGTTCAATTGGTTAGAGCACCGCCCTGTCACGGCGGAAGTTACGAGTTCAAGTCTCGTTAATCTCGTTATGCTTTAAAAAAGTAAGTTTTTACCTAATACAATAAATAATAAAAATAATAAATTATTAAAAAACGTCTAAATTTTATGCTTAGATCTAACTCAACAATCTAACTAACTAATAAAAGAATTTGAACAACGGATTATAAATCCGTTGTTCTACCATTGAGCTATATCAGCACGTTTAATTTAGGCTATCTGGGACTTGAACCCAGAACTATTCGGTTAAAAGCCGAGTACTCTACCATTGAGTTAACAGCCTTAAAACTAAAATTTTCTTTATATTCACATGAAAATTAAAAATAATTAGTACGTATTATAAATAAATTAACTATAAATTACTCTATAATTATATATAATTTAGTAATAATAAATTATTATAATTTATATTACATAGATTTTAATACTTGACTAATTATACATTTTTAATAAACTATAAATATTCATTAATAATTATCTAAATTATGGCTAAAAAAAGTATAATTGAACGAGAGAGAAAAAAAAACTTTTTAGTCAATAAATATTCATCAAAAAGATTTCAATTATTAAAAAAGTATAAAAATACAACAAATATTAGAGATAAGTTTGCCATTCATACAAAATTACAAAAACTTCCCCGCAATAGTTCTAAGGTAAGACTTCATAATAGATGTTGGAAAACAGGAAGATCCCGCGGGTATATACGAACATTCGGTTTATCACGTCATGTTTTTCGGGAAATGACACATCAAGGTTTATTACCTGGTGTAATAAAATTAAGTTGGTAATTTTTATTTTAATAATATTTTTTTAATTATGATATTTTTAACTTGCATAACATTTTATCTTATTCTTGTTATTTATTTTCAACATCCCCCAACATACAAAGAACCTTTAAGATCTAAATCTTTAAATACAGCAAATTTTTCTTTCTTTCTAACATTATTTAGTATTTTAATCATTATTTTTATAACATATTATTTAAATAATAATTAAAAATATATTTGATTATTAAAAAAGTTATTCTTTTTTAATTAATTAAATTAAGATGGAGTAGAGCAGTTGGTAGCTCGTTGGGCTCATAACCCGAAGGTCAATGGTTCGAGTCCATTCTCCATCAATTTCTAGATTTGCTATTCAGCGAGCTACTACAATTTAGCGAGATGGCAGAGCTGGTTTATTGCGTTTGATTTGAAATCAAATGAATCTTAAAAAATTCCGTGGGTTCAAATCCCACTCTCGCTTTTACTTTATTTATAAAATAATAAAGATTTTATTTAAAATGTAATTATAAACAATTAATATTATTATATAATAAAATTTAAACAAAAATAACCACCAATTAATAAAAATTTTTATTTTTATATATAAAACGTTTTAAAGTTTTATCTACTAATAAAAACGGGTAGTGAGAATTGAACTCACATAAATAGTTTGGAAAACTATGATTCTACCATTAAATTATACCCGTCACAATATTTGGAATTATTATTTTAGAAAAGGTTTTAAAAAAGCGAGAGTGGGATTTGAACCCACGGAATTTTTTAAGATTCATTTGATTTCAAATCAAACGCAATAAACCAGCTCTGCCATCTCGCTAAATTGTAGTAGCTCGCTGAATAGCAAATCTAGAAATTGATGGAGAATGGACTCGAACCATTGACCTTCGGGTTATGAGCCCAACGAGCTACCAACTGCTCTACTCCATCTTAATTTAATTAATTAAAAAAGAATAACTTTTTTAATAATCAAATATATTTAAAAAAATAGATAATTTTATAAAAAATTTTTATTTTTTATACTTATAAATTTTTGAAAATTCTAATCGTAAATCTAAGGGTATTAAATTTATATCAATTAAATTTAAATCTATAGAATTTTTTGAAATAAAATTTAATATAAGTTTTCCTTTATTTATATCAAATTTAAAAGTTTTTTCATGAAAACTATTTTTTTTAGAATTCTCATAAGCATAATCATATATTGTTTTATATTTATTATTATTATAAAGTCTAAAAATAAATTCATGGATATTATTAGTAAATATTGCAGTTTCTATTAAATATAAAGAATTAAATATAAGTATATTTAAAAGATGAACTATCACTATAAACTCCCCAAGTTCTTCTTGAATTTCTTTAATATGAATCTGCGGATCGTATACAGCTAACCAAACATGATCTGCTAAGGCAGTATATAAATTCCATAAACCGCAACAAAAATAAAGCGGCTTAAAAGTTAACATATGTATGTTTTTTAATTTAGAACTATTAAAATTAATCTTACTTTGTTTAAAACATTTATAGGCTATAAAACTAGATAAAGCAGAACCAGTTAAATAGAATATTCCTAATTGTTTATATGTTTTAATATTATAAACCCAAGCATTAATAATATATTTTTGAGTATAGTATCTTGCTTCTTTCATAAATTCTAAGTATATTTCAAATAATTTTTTAGAAATATCATTTTGTTTATTATAAGAATAATTTACATGGATATTATTACTTTTTAAAATTAGAATTGATTTTGATTGAAATTTAAAAGAAATTTTAGTTTTTACACATGTTATACTTTGTTGTTGTATACAATATTCGCTTTTTAAAAAATACATATAATTATAATAAATTAAAATTTTTTAAGTAAGGTAATCTTACAGATAGAACCAAAATTATGATTTAAAAATGATATTTCTTCTATGATTTTTTTAGGTTCCACTAATTCAAATAAATGAATATCAATAACTGTTCGAAAACGCTTTATAATAAAATGTTCTCTCGTATCTTTATGCACTATAGGTGCTCGAAGGATACAAAACACTTTTTTAATAGTTGGTAAATAAAAAAGTATTGTTTTTTTAATAAATTTATGCTTATTAAAAAAAGATATAAGTATATGTTTCATTTGTTCTAAATATTCAAATCTAAAAGATTCAATTTTTATTCTAATAATCTGATTTGTCATAATTACAATGCTGTTAATAATAAATTAAATGTTAATGTATCTAAAATTGTTATTTGTGATAATAATTTACGATTTATAAGAATATTAGCTTTTTTTAATTTATGAATAAATTGACTATATGGAATTTTATAGAAACGCGTTGAAGCATTAATACGTGTGATCCAAATTTTACGAAAAATTCGTTTTTTACATTTTCGATCTTTATAGGAATATTTTAAAGCTTTTATAACTTGTTGATTAGCAATTCGAAATAATGTAGAATGAGCTCCTACATAGCTTTTTGCAAGAGTTAAAATTTTTTTATGTTTTTTTTGCGAGATATTTCCTCGTTTAATTCTAATCATCGATATATTAGTATTAATTTTAAATTTTTAATTTCATTTTTATTTACAAAAAAAGGTTTTGACAACCGAAGCTTTTGAGGTTTTGATTTTTTTAGTAATAAATGTCCTTTTCCTGCATGTTTACATATAAAATTATTTTGTCGAGTAATTTTATATCGTTTATGAGCTGCTTTTAAAGTTTTTAATTTTATCATATTATTTTTTTAAAATAAACTTATAAAATTTTACTCTAAAATTTTAGTAATAACCCCTGCTCCTATTGTACGACCACCTTCTCGAATAGCAAATCGCATACTTTCTTCTATAGCTATACAACAAAGAAGTTTTACTGTCATTTTAATTCTATCACCAGGAATGACCATTTCAACAAAAGAACCATCATCAGCTGTAAATTGTGTAATTGTTCCTGTAACATCTGTTGTTCTAACATAAAATTGCGGTTTATAACCTTTAAAGAATGCTTTATGTCTACCACCCTCATCTTCTGTTAAAATATAAACTTCAGATTCAAAAAGCATATGTGGTGTAATCGTTCCTGGTTTTGCTAAAACCATTCCTCGTTTAATAGAATCTCGATTTATTCCTCTTAATAGTATACCAACATTATCTCCTGCAAAACCTTCTTCTAATGTTTTTTGGAACATTTCAATACCTGTAACTTTTGTTGTTTGTGTTTCAGTAATTCCAATAATTTCTACAGGATCATTAATTTTTATAATACCACGTTCAATACGTCCAGTGGCAACAGTACCGCGACCAACAATTGAAAAAATATCTTCAATTGCCATTAAAAAAGATTTTTCTAAATCACGTGTAGGAGTTGGGATAAAGGTATCTACAATATCTAATAAATTAAAAATTTTATCTACCCATAAATTATCACCACGTTTAATATTTGAATCCCTAGCAATCTCATTAAGAGCTTGTAAAGCTGATCCAGAACAAATTGGTGTGTTATCACCAGGAAAATTGTAGGTATTTAATAATTCTCTTACTTCTAATTCTACTAATTCTAACAGCTCAGGATCATCAAGTTGATCTTGTTTATTTAAAAATACAACAATACTTGGAATTCCTACTTGTTTTGACAATAAAATATGTTCTCGAGTTTGAGGCATCGGACCATCTGCAGCAGATACTACAAGAATAGCACCATCCATTTGAGCTGCTCCAGTAATCATATTTTTTATATAATCTGCATGACCTGGACAATCGACATGAGCATAATGTCTTTTATCTGTCTGATATTCAACATGAGTTGTATTAATAGTAATTCCACGTGATTTTTCTTCTGGAGCACGATCAATATCAGAATAACTTTTCATTTCAGAATTTCCTTCTAAAGCTAAAGTAGCAGTAATAGCTGCTGTTAATGTTGTTTTACCATGATCCACATGACCAATTGTTCCAATATTTACATGTGGTTTTGTACGTTCGAATTTTAAACGAGCCATTTATATATTTAATTTAATTAGTATAATGCTTAAGTTTTTTCCTTTTGCTATAAGTTAAAAATAAAAAATTATCATTAGTTATTAGATTCTTCAATAGAAAATTTTAATTTTTCTAAAAAAATTGATGGATTTTGTTTATTAAAATCTCGTGTAACATGAAAAGTTAAATTAGGATAAAATCCAGAATTTAATAGATATTCGGCTATTGGATCTTCTAAATATTTTACAATAACTCGTCTTAAAGGTCTAGCACCATATGCTGGATCATATCCTTTATGTGCTAAAAATGCTTGTGCTGACTTATCAACTTTTAAGAAAATATTATTTTCTTCTAGCTTTTCTTGAACTTGTCGAATCATTAATTGACAAATATGCCATACATCAAGTCGAGTTAAATGATTAAAAATAATAATTCCATCTAACCTATTTATAAATTCTGGTCTAAAAAATGTTTTAAGTTCATCTCTAACAAGCGACTCAATTTTTTTTAATCTCTGACTATCATGTTTTACAACAGCTCGAGGGGTCCAACCATAAACTGGATCAGGGCTTGTTGGAAGTTTTCTAAATGTTCTAATATTAAATAAACTTTCTGCTTCAATAATTTGAGCTCCTAAATTTGTAGTCATAATAATAACAGTATTAGTAAAATCTACTACTATACCTTTAGAATCTGTTAATCGTCCATCATCTAAAAGTTGTAATAATAAGTTATATACATCAGGATGAGCTTTCTCTACTTCATCAAATAAAACTACAGAATATGGTTTAGAACGAATTGCATCTGTAAGTTGTCCTCCAGCATCATGTCCAAGATAACCAGGAGGGGCACCTATTAATTTTGCTACATTATGCTTTTCCATATACTCAGACATATCTAATCTAACCAATTCTTGTTTATCACCAAACATAAATTTTGAAATTGCTTTTGTTAATTCAGTTTTTCCAACCCCTGTAGGTCCTGCAAAAATAAAACTTACGATTGGACGATTAAGATTTTGTAAACCTACTCGAGCACGTCTAATAGCTTTAGCTATTGATTTAACAGCATGCTGTTGCCCAATAATTTGTTTATGAAGAATTTTTTCCATATCAATTAATCGTTGTCTATCTTTAATTGTAGTACTAAAAACAGGAACATCTGTCCATTTTGTAATAACATCAAACATATCTCTATTAGAAATATACTTAAATTGGGTATTAGGTTCTTGTTTAACATCTACTTGAGTTAAAAAAGACTCTCGTTCATTTTCAAGTGCCTCCATAATTGAATTTTCTTTTTCAAATAATTCTTTAGCTTTTTCAAATTCATTATCAAGACAAGCTTGTTCTTTATCCTCAGTTAATTTAGCTAATTCTTTAGCTAAATTTTGTGTTTTTTCTGATAATATATCACGTTTAAAATTCATACTTGCACGTGCACCTACTTCATCTATTAAAGCAATAGCTTTTTCAGGTAAATAACGATCTAAAATATATTTTTCTGAAAGATATATAGCATGTTCAAGTGCAGAATTCTCATATATTACATTATAATAACGTTGAAAATTAAATCGTCGTCGATTAAGAATTTTAAATGTTGTATTCTTATCTAAAGGTTTTAAAGGAACTAAATAAAATTTATTTTTTAATTTAGGAATTTGTAAAATAATTTTATCATATTCATCTTTCGTTGTTGCAGCAATATATCTATATTGGGATTTTATTAATAAAGTTCTAGTTGAACTAAAAAGATCATTAGGACCTTCTGTTGTACTAAAATAATTTTGAGCATTATCAAGAAAAAGAATATGGTTTTCACTTTCTAAAATTTTTTCAAAAACAGCTTTTAATTGTCTTTCCATATTTAGATAGGATTCATAAGAATACTTTATAAGACTATCTACTTGAATTGCAGAAATAAATTTTCCATGTAAAGACGAATGACCTTTTTCATCTATAAGATATTTTGCTAAACCCTCAACTAATGCTGTTTTACCTACTCCATATTCACCAATAATCATAGGACAGTTTCTTATAGTTTTAGATAAAATAATTGCAACTTCTTCAATTTCTTTATCACGACCACCAAGATAATCTGCTGAACTATAATAAATCTTTCGTGATAAGTTATTAGAAAAAGTTTCAAAATTTAGATTTGCTGTAATATAACCAGCAGTTGCACCATCATAATTTTGTATTAATTTATCCATCTTAGTTTTAGGCTTCTTTTTTTTTAATTCTGGAACATGCAAACTTGCTAATGATGTAACTAATAGTAGTTTCATTTTACTATCATAAAGTCGAAAATGAAGTGCTATTATACGTACTTCAAAATACGTACAATTTAAAAGAGCTAATAAGATATGTTCTACTTCAATTTTTTCATTCCCAAGTTGTCGTCTTTCTTCATCCGCTATTATAAAAATCATTTTACAATGTGGTGAAAAAGGAATTCGATCATCTTTTGGAACTTTTGGTAAACGACAAGTAATCGATTTTAAATAAGAAACCATCTCTTTTGTAGAAACATTATAATATTTTCTTAATACTCCTCTAACAATACTACCTTTTTCAAGGGTAAGACCTATAAAAAGATCTTCACTTCTAATATAAGGAAATCCCAATTGTTTAGATGCTTCTTGTGCATATAAAACAACTTTTATTGATTCTTTAGTAAAATTTTCAAACATAATAATTAAGACATATTAATAAAAATGGGAATATTCATAAATAAAGATCCCTAGGAACGGAGGGACTTGAACCCTCAAGTCAATTATTGACAACGGATTTTAAGTCCGACGTGTTTACCAATTTCACCACGTTCCTTAAAGGCGATACTCAGATTTGAACTGAGAATTCAAGAATTTGCAATCCTCTACCTTACCATTAGGTTATACCGCCTTTACCTTTCAATAATTTATAATAGAAAATAATTTAAGTTTTTGGTTACTAAAAACTTAAATTTTCTTTTTTAATTATAAAATTAAGCTTAATTTGTAAATTAGAATTAGCTAGAACTAAAGCTTTTTTTTTAGCAAAATAACTTTTTCGTATCCAATTCGCTTTACGTGAATTCTTTTTAGGTTTTGAAGTTTTTTTTTTGGGGACTGCCATAGATTAACTAATATTTAAATATACATTCTCCTTAGGTAGGAATCGAACCTACGACCGAACGGTTAACAGCCGTTAGCTCTAACCACTGAGCTACTAAGGATTTTTATTATATATATTCTTATTATAATAGTTTTTAATAGATTTTACAAATTAAATTTAAAATTATTACAATTTTTTTTTAAAAATTGTAATAATTTTAAATTTAATAAATTATTATTAAATTTATTCTACTATAAATATATATTACAGATGTGGCGGAATAGGTAGACGCGCTAGATTTAGGTCCTAGTAACGATAGTTATGAGAGTTCAAATCTCTCCATCTGTAATTTAATTAACTTTTATTTGTTAATTGATAAATATTTTCGACCCTTTTTTCTACGGTTTTTAATTATATTACGACCTTGTAGGGTTGTCATTCGAATTCTAAATCCGGATAATTTTAAAATAGCATAACAGCTTTTTTTTGTAATAGTTCTTTTCATTAGTCAATTTTTTCTTGAGCCAAGATTCCTAAAATAACAGATTCTTCAAGAGATTCTACTTTTTGAGAGTTAAACAAATAAAATGCCTCTTGTCTATAAATATTTAATGGATCAATACCTATGTAAGATTGCCATTGAACGCTTTCTTTTAAACTTTCTAATAAATTAATCTGTTTAGACCACCAGTTATCCATAATTTCTAAAATAACTACTTTTTCAATTTCAGCTTTTTCATAGGGATCGTTATTACGGTCGCGATAACGTGCATAATTTGTTGCTATTATAATATCCTTTAGTATTGTTTCATATCTAAGCATAACTTTATTTATTAATGTACTTTTTAAATTTTTTAGGGATTTTATTCTAATTGGGGTTTTTATCTGTAAAGTTTTTTGAAACCAATCTATAATATCTTTATCAGACATATTTTTATTTTTTAAAATTACCATTTTTAGATTAATAAATTTATAAAGAAAATCCTCAATAGATTTTTCAATTTTATTTTGTAATACTTTAGATCGTTTATTATTAAAGATTTGTCGTTGCTTATCTATTACGCGATTATAATCAAATTGTGATTGACGTTGTTGATACTCTTTTTCTTCAGCAGCATATTGGGCAGTAAGTAGTAAATAATTTAGAGTTTTAAATGATTTTTTTTTTATTGAATATGCAAAAACTTTTTTTGACATCTCATTTAGATATTCTGTCACTAATTCATCTTCTAGACTTATAAAAAATTGTGATATTCCTGGATCTCCTTGACGACTACATCTACCACGTAATTGATTATCGATACGTATAGATAAGTTTTTTTCAACTCCAATCACATATAAACCACCTAAATCTTTAATAATTTGAGTTTCATATATGTGTTTATTCTTTAAAACAATAGTTAATTTTTTTTTAAGATAATAAAAATACGATGGATAAGAATTATTTAATAATGTTATTAATTTTTCTTTTGATATATTTATAAAATCTTTTTGTTTTGTTAAGTACATTAATATATCAAAGAATTTTTCAGGTAAATGTAAGAATTTTTTTTGTTTAAACCATTCTTTAATCTTTTTTTTATCGGGATTATTCGTTGTTCTTGCTAAATTTAAAATATCATTAAATGTTTGATTTATATAGAATTTTAAATTTCCACCTAGAATAATATCTGTTCCTCTACCTGCCATATTGGTAGCGATAGTAATAGCTCCTCTTGTCCCTGCTAGTGCAATAATTTCGGATTCGCTATTTTCTACTTTTGCATTAAGAAGTCTATATCTTAATTTATTTTTTGTTAATAATTTAGCAATAGTTTCTGAAATTTGGATAGTTCGTGTTCCAACTAAAATTGGTTGACCTTTTTGATGTATTTGTTTAATTAATTTAATTACATCATTATACATTTCAGTTTTTGTTAAATAGAATAAATTTGGATTATCCTGTCTTTTTGAAGACATATTTTTTGGTATTTCTAAGACGGATAAATTAAAAATCTTCTGAAATTCTTTTTCTGATTCTTTACCAGTTCCAGTCATACCAACTAGGTTAGTATATTGTAAAAAAAAATTTTGAAAGGTGCTTAAAGTCCTTGTTTTTGATTTACTACTTATGTTTAAATTTTCTTTAATTTCAATAAATTGTTGTAATCCATAAGTTAATTGTTTATCTTCTGAAATTCGTCCAGTAAATTCATCAATAAGTTTAATTTTATTCTCTTGAACTATATAATCTATATCTTTTTGAAAAAAAATCTCAATTTTAAGTGCATTTAAAAGATATTCTATCCATGGAGTTTTACGATCATATAATTTTTTAACCTTTAAGAGTTTTTTAGCTCTTTCTATTCCGTTAGTTGTTAGAATACATGATTTATCTAATCTATTTATAATATAATGTATATGTGGTTTTAACTTTTTAATAACCTTATAAATTTTTTTAAAATATGTTTTTGTTTGTTCTGTTGGTTCTGAAATAATTAAGGGAGTAGATATTTCATCAATTAAAATAGAATCTATTTCATCTATAATACAAAAATCTAGAGATTTTATGAGAATCTGGTTTGGTTTTTTCGTAAGTGTATCCTCTAAGTGATCAAAAGCTAAAACAGTGCTAGTTACATATGTAATATCTGCATTATAATTTAATTGTTTTTCTGAAAAAGACATATTTTTTTGAATTAATCCAGTTTTAATGCCTAAGCCTTCATAAACTGTTTCCATAGCTCTTTTATCACGTTTTGCCAAATAATCATTAGTAGTGATAAGATGAGTTTTTATGTTTTTGCAAAACATATAGTTAGCCGCTAGTGCTGCAGCTAAGGTTTTTCCTTCACCAGTTTTCATATCGATAATATATCCATATGCTAGAGCAAGTCCGGCAATTATTTGACTATTAAAATGTCTTAAGTTTAACTTTCTTTTCGTCATTTCTCTAGTTAAAGCAAAGGATTCGATAATTAAAAGCTCTAAATTTTTTGTTTTTTTATATTGTTCTCTTAAATTTAAATTTTTTATTTTTAATTCGTTATTAGATAGATCTATTAATTTATTTTCAAAATCATTTATTTGAGAAACTAAATTTCCAAATTTTTTATATATTTTATTATTTTCTATCATTCTTATAAAATTATAATATATTTATAGATTTTTTATTTTTTCGTATATGTTTATATTTAACTATTCCATGAATTAAAGCAAATAATGTAAAATCTTTACCACATCCAACATTAAATCCTGGTTTATAAGTCATTCCTCTCTGTTTAACTAATATATTACCAGCTAAAACTTTTGAACCACCATAATGCTTTATTCCCAATCTTTTTTTATTTGAATCTCGTCCATTTTTTGTACTGCCTGATCCTTTTTTATGTGCCATATTTAAAATTATTAAAATTTATTTTTTAATAAGAATATTTTCAATAAGAATTCGAGTTAATTTTTGGCGATGCCCTTGTTTTTTACGGGTTTTCTTTTTTGGTTTCATTTTATAAATTATTAATTTATTTCCTTTTAAATGATCTATAATTTTTCCAGTAATTTTTATATTTGGTAAGTAGGGTTTTCCTAATAGAGTAACTTTTTTATTTTTAAAAAGTAAAACTCGAGTTAATATTATTCGTTTATTTAATTTAAGGGAAATCCGATTAAAATCATAGAATTTTCCTGTTTCTATCCAGAATTGTTTACCACTTATTTCAATAATTGCATATTTCATTTTTATGTAATATCATATTTTATAAAAATAGTATAAAAAAATAAATAGAAGTTGTCAATTATTTAGGTTATATTAAATTAGCTTTTTTTATTAAGTTATATACTGTATTTGTTGGTTTTACACCATAGTTTAGCCATTTTTTAATTTCTAATTTATTTAATTTTAGAATCTTTTTTATAGGATTATAATAACCAAGTTTGGCAATTGATTGGCTTTTTTTATTTTCCAAAATTACTAATCTATATGCTGGAAAATGCTTTTTACCGATACGTTTGAGTTTTAATCGTAACATAAAATTAATATTATTTTTTATTTATGAGAATAGTATTCAATAATTAAAGATTCTTTTAATTTTAGCATCGAATTTTCTTTTGTACAATAATCTAAAATTTTTGCTTCTAATTTTGATTTATTAAAGTTTATATGTTCAGGAACTCTATTAAATTTTTTAAATTTAATATTATTGTTAATTAAATTTTTAGATATTTCTTTTTCTCTAATACTAATAGTATCATTAGGTTTACATTGAAAACTTGGAATATTTACTTGTTTTTTATTTATAGTGATATGACCATGATTAATCAATTGACGTGCTTGAATAATATTTTGTCCAAAACCTAATGTAAAACATAAAGAATCAAGACGCATTTCTAAAAGTTGAATCAGTATTAAACTTGTAATACCTTTTCGTCTTTTAGCTTCTTTAATATAACCAAATAATTGGTTTTCTGTTAAGCCATAATTAAATTTTAATTTTTGTTTTTCTTCTAATCGACGACGATAATCACTAAATCGATTATTAAATTTAAAAAAAATTTTTTTTTTATTCTTTTTTTCTTTTCTTCTATAAAAACCTGGTAATAATCCTAATTTACGGGTAATTTTTAATTTAGGTCCTAAATAACGTGACATAAAAAATAAAAAATTAAATATTTAACTGGGTAAATGACCGGATTTGAACCGGTGAATCATGGAACCACAATCCACTGCCTTAACCACTTGGCGACATCTACCATAAATTTGTTTTTTTAAATTTTTATGTAATATGCTGAAGTGGCAGGATTTGAACCTACATATGGCGGAGTCAAAGTCCGCAGCCTTCACCATTTGGCTACACTCCAAAAATTTAATATAATAAAAATTTTTTTGAGCAAGAAGGGATTCGAACCCCTGACACCGTAGTTCGTAGCCACGTGCTCTATCCACTGAGCTACATGCTCTAAATATATATATTTATAAATATATATATTTTTTTAAAGCATATTGCTTTTATTTATCTTACGATATTCTTTACAAAGTTTTATAAATAATTCTTCTATTTCATTAACTATGTTTTTAACTATGAAAAGATCAAGTTGTTGCATTATTCTATAAATTTTATTTTGGCTTTTTTTGTTAAAGTTTCTTTTTTCTAGAGAATCTACTATTTCAAGTATAAAATATATAATTTTATTATTTGAATTTGCAATTTGAAGTTTTTCTTTATCTAAATCAGCATTTTTTTGTGCATCTAATAATATAGTATCAAGTTCAAATTGATCTAACGTAGATGTATCTTTTAATATAATGGATTGTTCTTGTCCTGTTTCTTTTTCTTTAGCAATAACAGTAAGAAGACCATCTCGATCAATACTAAATGTAATTGTAATTTCTGGAGCTTCTAAACTATTTATAGCAATTTCATTTAATATAATTGATCCTAATAATCTATTATCAACAACAAGTTGTCGTTCCCCTTGATATATACCAATATGTATATCTGTTTTTAAATCAAGTGGTAAAGTAGAAAATATTTGAGATTTTGTAATTGGAATTGCTGTATTTTTTTCAATTATTGGTGCCATAATTCCTCCAGCTGTTTCAACACCTAGAGATAAAGGAATAATATCTACTAATAAAAAATTTTTTAATTCGCCTGTTACAATACCGGCTTGTAAAGCCGCTCCTAGTGCTACAATTTCATCTGGATTAACAAATTGATTTATCGGTTTTTTTAGAAATTTTTCTAAAAGATTTCTAATAATAGGCATACGTGTTGAACCCCCAACTAATATAATATCATAAATATCTGTCTTTTTCAGGTTAGATAATTTTAATACTTTTTTTAGATGCATACGGCATTTATCAATTAAATCTTTATTTAAAAGTTCATAAATTTTTCGTGTTAATTTAATTTCTAAATGTTTTGGTCCGGGTATAAGAAAGGGTAATGAAATTGTTGTATACTCTTTATCTGATAATTCAATTTTTGCTTTTTCAGATGCAATTATAAGTCTTTGCATAATCTGTGGATCAGAAGAGATATCGATATTTTCTTGTTCATTAAAAGTATTGACTAACCATGAAACTATATTTTTAGTAAAATCATCACCACCAAGATGAATATCACCTGCAGTGGCTAAAACTTCAAAGATACCATCGCCTGTATCTAATATAGATACATCCAATGTACCTCCTCCTAAATCAAAGATTAAAATTTTTTTATGTTTTTTTTGTTCTAATCCATATGCTAAAGCTGCTGCTGTTGGTTCATTTATAATTCGTAAAACTTCAAGTCCTGCAATCTTTCCTGCATCAATTGTAGCTTGTCTTTGTGACGCATTAAAGTGTGCAGGAACTGTAAGAACAACTTGATCTATAGTTTCTTGAAGATATCTTTCGGCATCTTGGATTAATTTACGTATGATTTGAGCGGAAATTTCTTCTGGACTAAAGTCTTTATTTAAAATTGGACATTTAATTTTAATTTTACCACTTGAGTTTTCTATTATTTTATATGGTAATCTAGTTAGATTAATTGCTAATTCTTTTTTTTTTAGACCTATAAATCGCTTAACTGAAAAAAAAGTATTTTCAGAATTAATTATTGCTTGTCTTTTTGCAATATCACCTACTAGGATTCTTTGTTTATCTGTATAGGCTACTATTGAAGGAGTTGTTCGTGACCCTTGATCATTAGGTATAATTTGTGGTTGACCTCCTTCTAAAGTTGCGATAACAGAATTTGTTGTTCCTAAATCAATACCTACTATTTTTCCCATAAATTTAAAAGTTTATATGTTTAATAATAAAAATATTTTTATAAAAGTTAAGATTTTAGAAATCTTTAATAATTATAGTTTTATTTAAATTTTTAGAAAAGTATTACATATGAATGATTATTAAAAGTTAGTCAGTTACATGTATCTTTAAGGTAAAAGGGGTTATATAATTAGAATTAAGGGATCTGGATGATTAATTTAAACTGCTTTTCTGAATAAAAAGATTTATCATACAATTATTATTTATATAAAGACTTATTATGCAATTAGGATTATTAGGTCATAAAATTGGTATGACACAAATTTTTAATAAAGTAGGGATGGTTTTTCCAATGACGATTTTAAAAGCTGGACCATGTATTGTAACTCAAATATGTTTAAAAACGAATAAATCAATTCAAATTGGTTATAAAAAAATTGCAATAAAATTATTAAAAAAACCTCAATTAGGTTTTTTTAATAAACATAATATTCAACCTGTAAAATATTTAAAAGAATTTCGTTTTAATAAAATACAAAAATTTGAAATAGGACAAGTTTTAAAAATTGACGGATTTCAAATTGGAGAATTTTTAAATATTTCCGGTAAAACTATTGGTAAGGGTTTTAGTGGTTTACAAAAACGTTATAATTTTGCACGAGGGCCTATGACTCATGGATCAAAAAATCATCGTGCGCCAGGATCTATTGGTATGGGTACAACCCCTGGACGTGTTTTTCCTGGTAAAAAAATGGCTGGACAATTAGGAAATCACTTTATAACAATTAAAAAATTAGAAATACTTAGATTAGATTTAAATAATAATATCTTAGGAATTAAGGGTTCTGTTCCAGGAAAATCGGGAAACTTATTACGCCTTATTTCAATTTAAGAATTAAAGTAAATATAAACATGATAATTCAAAAAAATATAAAATATGATATATTATATTCAGCTAGAAATTTTAGTACTAAATTTCAAGAATTAAATTTTATTTTTCCACAAGAGTCTGGAAATTTTCTATTATTTAAAGATTATTTAAGACATTTAAACTCACAATATAAAAGAACTGCTTCAACAAAAAATCGTAGTAAAGTTCAAGGAGGAGGTCATAAACCATGGCGACAAAAAGGTACTGGACGTGCACGTTCAGGATCTAATAGATCACCTTTATGGAAAGGTGGTGGTGTAATTTTTGGTCCTAAACCAAAAAAAACATTAATTAAACTAAATAAAAAAGAACGTAAATTAGCATTACAAACTATATTATATAATAAACAAAAAAATGTTTTAATTATTGATAATATTGAAAATAATATAATAAATTCAAAAACAAAAACATTTTTAAATATTTGTTTAAAATATAATATAAATCTAAATAAAAAAACATTATTTATTATTTCTAAAAAAATAATTCAATTAAAACGATCAACTAATAATATCCCTTATATTAAATTAATTTCTGTATTTAATTTAAATACTTTTAATTTATTAAATGTAGAACAAACTGTAATAACTTTATCAGCATTGCATATTTTAAAAAGTTTATATTATGAATAATTTTTTAAATTCTAATTTTTCTATAGTTAAATCTCAAATTTTTCCTTTAAAATTATGGGAATATTCACATAAAACAATGATTTTTGAAAAAAAATATTGTTTTCTTGTAGATAGATATGCGAATAAAAACAAAATTAAAAAAATATTAGAATACTTTTTTAATATAAGTATTAGTAAAATTACTACAAATTCTCTTCCTCGCAAAAAAAAACGTATTGGTAAATTTTTCGGATATAAATCACAATATAAAAAAGTAATCATACGTTTAAAAAATAAAAAATCTATAAATTTTTTTCTTAATAATTAAATCACTTTTATGGATATTAATTCTTATAAGCCATATACTTCTAGTTCTCGTAATAGGTCTATTTTAATTTTTACAGATATTACAAAAAAAAAACCAGAAAAAAAATTACTTAGTAATAATTTTCATCGTAAAAAGGGACGAAATAATCGTGGTATAATTACTATTAGACATCGTGGAGGTGGACATAAAAGACGTTATCGTATTATTGATTTTAAGCGTCAAAATTTTAATATTAAAGGAATTGTAAGTTCTGTTGAGTATGATCCGAATCGAAATGTAAATATTTCATTAATTAAATATTTAAATGGTGAAAAAACATATATTTTACATGTTGAAAACTTATCAATTGGTGATAGTATAATATCTGGTATAAATTCACCACTTGTTAATGGTAATAGTTTACCATTAAGTAAAATACCAATTGGTAAATCGATCCATAATATAGAATTAATTCCAGGTAAAGGTGGTCAATTAGTTCGAGCAGCTGGAACATTTGCTAAAATAATAGCTAAAGATGAAAGATTCGTAACTTTACGATTACCGTCAAAAGAAATTCGTTTAATTAATAAAAATTGTTTAGCTACAATTGGAGAGCTAAGTAATAAAAACTTTTTTCAAATAAAAAGTGGAAAAGCTGGTAGAACTCGTTGGTTAGGGAAACGTCCTATAGTACGTGGTTCAGCTATGAATCCATGTGATCACCCACATGGTGGTGGTGAAGGTAAAACTTCTATAGGAAAAATTCAATCATTAACACCTTGGGGAAAATCTACGTTAGGTAAAAAAACTCGCAAAAAAAAAAAATTGAGTAATGCTTATATTATACATCGTTAATATAAATAATTTATTAATTAATATATATCTTTTAATATGACAAGATCATTAAAAAAGCATCCTTTTGTTGCATATCATTTATTAAAAAAAATTGAAAAAGGAGAACAAAAAAATATAATTAAAACATGGTCTAGAGCATCAACAATTTTACCATTTATGATTGGATTAACAATTGCAATTCATAATGGTAAAAAACATGTTCCAATCTTTATTTCAGAACAATTAATTGGTCATAAATTAGGTGAATTTGTAGTAACTAGAACTTTTAGGACTCATATTAAAGCAGATAAAAAAAGAAATATTAAAAAAAAGAAAAAATAAATTTTAATTATATATAATGACGCAACAATATTATAAAGCAATTATAAAATATGTTAAAATGTCACCTCTTAAAATTCGAAGAGTGATTAATCAAATACGAGGTTGTTCTTATGAAAATGCATTAATGATTATTAGATTTTTACCATATAGAGCCACAAAACCTATTTGGAAATTAATTAATTCAGCAGTAGCAAACGCAGTTTATCAAAAAAAATTAGATAAAAAAAAACTATTTATTACTCAAATATTTGTAAATGAAGGCCCTAAATTAAAAAAGTTAAGATTTCGTGCTAAAGGTAAAACAAATAAAGTTTTAAAACCAACGTCTCATATTACAATAGCTTTAAAAGAACAAATATAATTTAATAATTTATGGGTCAAAAGATACATCCAATAGGATTTAGACTAGGTATTATAAAAAATCATCGATCAATATGGTATACTAATTTTAATAAGTATGCAAAAATTTTACAAGAAGATACGTTTATTAGGAATTATATATTAAAAAATCTTAAAATTGATGTTTCAGATATTGCAGTTTTACGAAATATTGTAAATAATAAAATTCATTTATTAATTAAAACAAAAAATCCAGGAAGTTTTGTGGGTTATTCTGGTATAAATCTTAAAAAATTAGTAACTTATATTAAGAAAACATTATTTTTAAATTTTCAAATTCATATTAAAGTTATTGAAATAATAGATTATTATTCTGATGCTAAGAGTATTGCAAATATAATTACGGAGCAATTAGAAAAACGAATATTTTTTAAACGAGTTGTTTCTGAAATATCAAAACAGATTAAAAAATCAAATATAAAAGGATTTAAAATTCAAATTTCAGGTCGATTAGGTGGAGCTGAAAAAGCAAAAATTTATTGGGTACATCATGGTCAAGTTCCTTTACATACATTACGAGCTAATATTGATTATGCTACAGCTATAGCTCATACTAAATATGGAGTATTAGGTATTAAAATTTGGATTTTTACAAATGAAATATTAACTAAATAAATTATTTTATTATGCTAAGCCCCAAAAAAACAAAATATAATAAATATCATCGAGGACGTATAAAAGGAAAAGCCGTACGTGGAAATAAAATTTGTTTTGGACTATTTGGTTTACAAGCAATAAATCCTAGTTGGATCAGTTCCAACCAGATAGATGCAGCTCGAAAAGTGATTGATAAATATACTAAACGCGATGGTAAAGCTTGGATTAGAATTTTTCCAGATAAATCTTTAACAAAACGAGCAGCAGAAACTCGTATGGGATCTGGAAAAGGAAGCGTTGATTCATGGGTAGCTAAAGTTAAACCGGGAACAATACTTTTTGAAATAAATTTAATTTCCGAATCAATAGCTAAATTGGCATTAAATTTAGCCTCACACAAACTATCTGTAAAAACAAGAATTATTAATAAATATAAATATAGTTATGCAAATAAAACTATCTAATACTAAAACGAAAGATATTACTTTTAGTTTAATACTAAAAATTTCGAATTCCGAAATTTTACAAGAAATTGAAAGACTTAAAATAAATTTAATAAAATTTCGAATTTTAAAATGTTTTTTAAAATTTAATTTTTATTTTAAATCTCATAAATTAAAAAGTATTAGACAACGTCTAAGAAAACTACAAAGTCTTTTAAATAATAAAAATTTCTAATGATAAAAAAACAACACGTAGGGATTGTAATTAGTAATAAAATGTATAAGACTATTCTTGTTAAAACTAAATCTAGATATTTACATTCTAAATATCCTAAAATTATAGTTAAAACAAAAAAATATCTTGTTCATATTGATAAAAACCAATGTAATATTGGAGATAAAATAATATTTCAACAATGTCGACCTATTAGTAAGAAAAAAAATTGGAAATTTGTAGGTATTATTAAAACTTCAAAATTTTAAATTAATAATTTTTTATGATCTATCCTCAAACAATATTAACTATAGCTGATAATACTGGAGCTAAAAAATTAATGTGTATTCAAGTTTTAGGTAATACTAAAAAATATGCAATGATTGGTGATATAATTATGGGAACAGTTAAAGAAGCTACTCCCAATATGTTAATTAAACGATCTGAAAAAGTACGAGCAATTATTATAAGAACTAAAAAATTAATTAAACGACCTGATGGTATGCATATTAAATTTGATGATAATGCTGCTGTAATTGTTAATCCAGAAAATAACCCACGCGGTACACGTATCTTTGGCCCTATTGCTTCAGAAATTCGTAAAAAAGGTTTCTCAAAAATAGTATCATTAGCTCCTGAAATTTTATAAATTAAAAGAATTAAGAATAAATTAATATGTTAAATCAGAATTTTTTAGAAGAAATAGCAGATATTTATAATTTACTTGATAGTATAAAAAAAGAATATATTAAAGGTATTAAGCCTATTTTAATAAAAAATGACCCTATTCGTTTTACTAATCCACATATGGTTCCTAAATTAAGTAAAATTCAAATTAATAGAGGGCTTGGTTTAATTACTCAGAATACAAATATATTAAAACAAAATATTAGAGAATTTGAAATAATTACAGGACAAAAACCTATTATTACAAAAGCAAAAAAATCAATTTCAGGCTTTAAAATACGTAAAAATATGGAATTGGGTTTAAGTGTTACTTTACGTGGTAAAAAAATGTATGCTTTTTTAACAAAGTTACTTTTTTTTACATTTTCTCAAATACGTGACTTTCGTGGTTTATCTTTAAGAAGTTTTGATAAATCAGGTAATTTTACATTTGGTTTAAAAGAACAAACGATTTTTCCGGAAATTGAGTATAACCCAAAACTTTTAAAAGAAGGATTTACTATTACAATTGTTTTAAATCAGTCATTACCAAAATATCAAAAAACATCAATTGAAAGAATTTTGAATGGTATAACTTTATTTAAATTCTTACATTTTCCATTATATGAATATGGTTATTACGAAAAATATTTAGATTTTTCTGATATTAAAAATATTTGGAAAAAGAAACGAATTTTAAAACGAAAACGTTGGTCACAAGAATAAACTTTTATTAAATAATTTTATAACTTTTAATAATGAATACTGTTTCAGATATCATAACACGTTTAAGAAATGCAATAAAATCTAAACATACAACTGTAAAAATTATTAATACTAAGGTAACCATAGCAATTGCTAGTATTCTAAAAGAAGAAGGTTTTATAGATAATTATATAAATTTAAAAGAAAATAATAATAATTTTTTATTACTAGTTCTTAAGTATCAAAAAACAAAATTACGAAATTCAGTTATTCATAAAATTAAAAATATAAGTAAACCAGGATCACGCGTTTATATTCATTATAAAAAATTACCTAAAATTCTAAATAATTTAGGGATTGCAATCCTTTCAACATCAAATGGTATTATAACAAATTTAAAAGCTAAAAAACTTCAAATTGGTGGTGAAATTCTATGTTATATTTGGTAAAAAAAGTTTAATATGTCACGAATAGGAAAAAAAATAGTTATTATCCCAGAAAATGTTAATATTAGTTTTATTGATTCACAAATTATTATAAAAGGTCAATTTGGAATTTTACAAAAAATAATACCTAAAAAAATAAAAATTCAATTTGAATCAACTTTTTTAAAATTATCAATTATAGAAAATACAAAAAATTTACGTTCTTTACATGGTTTATACCGTACATTAATTAGCAATATGATTAAAGGTGTTTCAGAATTATTTTGTATAATATTACTTTTAAAAGGTGTAGGTTATCGAGCAATAATTAAAGATGAAAAAATTCATTTAAACTTAGGATATAGTCATCCTATTGAAATTAAAATTCCAAAAATTATTACTGTTAAAATTACTCAAAATACTGTTATTACTTTAAAATCTATTGATAAAGAAAAACTAGGGTTATTCGCAGCAACAATTCGATCTTGGCGTTATCCTGAACGTTATAAAGGTAAAGGCATCTTATATAAAGATGAAAAAATTCATATTAAAGCAGGTAAAACAGGAAAATAATTATATTAAATTTTTAATTTAAAATTATGAAAAAAATAAATAAACAATTATTACATTTGACTAAAAAAGGTACTTGGAATCGACCTAGATTATCGATTTATCGTTCGAATAGACACCTCTATGCACAAATTATTAATGATATAATATCAAAAACAATCATATCTTATTCTACCTTAAAACAATCACTTAAATTTAAAAAATATAATACTATTACTTGTAATAACTCTTATCTTATGGGAAAAACATTAGCCAGATTATGCTTAAAAAAAGGCATTTTAAAAATTATTTTTGATCGCAATTCTTATTTATATCATGGACATGTTAAAGCAGTTGCTGATGGAGCTCGACTAGGAGGTTTAAAATTTTAATATATAATAAATAAATGTATGAAAGAAAAAATTAAAAATCGATATTATAATATATCTAATCAAGAATTTAAAATGCAAGTAATTAAAATTAAAAGAGTATCGAAGAGAACTCAAGGTGGTAAAATTTTAAGTTTTAGAGTTATTGTTATTGTTGGAAATAAAAATGGTAAAATAGGTCTTGGAATTGCTAAAGCTAAAAATACTAGAGATGCTATTAAAAAAGCAACAAATCGTGGTTATAAAAATATATTTAAATTTCCTCGGACAAAAAAAGCAACAATTCCACATCATATAATAGGCACCCATCGTGCGTCTAAAGTTTTTATGAAACCATCTATAGAAGGATCTGGAATAATTGCCGGAGGAACAGTTAGAAATATTTTGAATATTTCTGGTATTGAAAATATAATAACAAAACAAATAGGTTCTGATAATATATTAAATAATACTTATGCCGTTATAAATGGGCTTAAAAATTTATTATTAAAAATTAAAATAAAATATGCGCTTAAAAATTAAAAAAAAATATCAACAAATAAAAGCCTTATCCATTCGACAAATCTTCAAAATAGGAATCCAATTTACAAAGCAACAGGTATATAATAAAGTTCAATTATATCGTAATAAATACACAAAAAAAAAATTAAAAAAAAGCCTTAAATTATTACGTAAAAAGCCCTTTTTAAAAAAACTATTTAAAAAAGCTACTTTTACTATGGTAACATTGATTATTGTTCAAAAAGGTTCTCGTATTCTTCTTCCATATGTTGAAATTAAATTTATTGAAATAGCTGGTTTTAAAAACGTTTCTAATTTAAATTTTTTTTCTTTTAAATTAATACCTCTTAAAATATCTGATGGAATTATTGCAAGTGTTTGCTTTTTTAATCCAGACGTTAAAAAATTAAAAAAAAATAATGATTATAAAATCTGTGAACGTTTTAGAGTTTTATCAAGACAATTATGTTTAGGAATTTCTTTATTCCATGGTAGTATTTTAGCTCTATCTTTAAGAAAATTTATACCAAATTATAATTTTAAATTATTTTTACAAATAGTTTTTTGGTTTACTTCTGGAGATATGAGTTTAATTTGGTTAAGTGAACTAAATACTAAATACGGAATAGGTAATGGTCAGAATATAATCTCTCTTTATTTTATATACCCAAGTGTAGAAAAACTACTAAAAAGTATACTAAATTCTAATATTAATTCTTTAGTTTATTATAGTATAACTGGAATAAGTATTAGTGTTGTTACTATATACGTAACTCAAAAAACTCATAAGATTGAATTAATCTCTGTAAAGGAATCTATGCAGACTGGGTTACATAAAGGATTAAAATTAACATTTCCAATATTTTCTAATATAGTAGGATTAATGCCAACTACTATCAGTCTTACGATATTAGAATCTGTTAGGACGAAAACATTAAAATTAAAATATTTTTATATAATAATTTTTGTTTGTTATACTTTTTGTATATATATATCAGCCTTAATAAATTATTTTTTTATTTTAGATTTTTTAGATTTAAAGGATATTTATAGCCAATTTCAAAAAACGAATACTACAATACCTAATTGTGAAACAGAAGCAGAAATACTTCTTTATTTTAAACGGTTTATTTTTCATAAAAGTATCTATGATGCAGCTGCATTATTAAATGTAAATTTATTATCTTTAGTTCTTAAATTTTATTTAAAAATTGAAAATGATAAAGTTATTGACCCATTTTCTATAATGTTTTTAATATATCAACTAAAAGAGTTAAGACGTAATCTTAGAGAAATATACTATTGGGATATGTCTCATTATGATAATTAATTTTAATAATAATTTTAAAAAAATATGAAAGTTAGATCCTCTGTTAAAAAAATGTGTGAAAAATGTCATATAATTAAACGTCAAGGTAAAATTATGGTGATTTGTAAAGTTTTAAAACATAAGCAACGTCAAGGTTAATTAAAAATGATAAAATTAATTGGTATTGATCTACCACAAAATAAAAAAGTTAAATATAGTCTTACAAAAATATACGGTATTGGTATAGCAACAGCAAAGAATATTTTAACAATAGCAAAAATTTCTTTTGATAAAAAAACTTGTGATTTAAGCTTTGCTGAAATTAAAGTATTAAGACAAATTCTCCAAAAAAACAATATTAAATTAGAAGGAGATTTAAGAAGATTTAAAGATTCAAATATTAATAAATTAATTGAAATAAATTGTTATAAAGGTAGACGACATAAACAAAAATTACCAGTTCATGGTCAACGAACTAGAACGAATTCACGTACAAAACGAGATAAAAAAAAATTAAAAAAAAAATTAAAAAAACATGTTAAAACCATATAAATCTAATCAATTTAAAAAAGATAAATTTAAGGGAAAATATAAACCATATAAAAAATATAATCAATATACTTTCAATTTTCCAAAAAATATTTTTTATATACGAATGACACCCCATAATTTAATTATAACAGTAACAAATTTAACAGGTAATATTATTTCATATGCTTCAGCAGGAAGTACTGGATTTAAAAATACACAGAAAAAAAATCCTTTTGCTGCACAAAAAACAACAGAAAAAGTATTAAAAAATATTTCGAGTAAAGAATATCAAAAACGAATTGCACTTATAATAAAAGGACAAGGTAGAGGTCGTGAAGCAATCATTAAAGCAATACAAAATGCTAAATTAAAAATTACTTCTATTAAAGATATTTCACCTATTTCATATAATGGATGTCGACCCCCTAAATATCGTCGTCGTCGCCGTCGCCGTTATTATTAATTTTATTTATTATATTTTTAAAATTATTTATGTATAATACTAATGTTAAACATCTTCAAACAAAAAAATTAGAATCTGGAGTTTCTCATGGGCAATTTGAGATTAATTCATTAAAAGTTGGGCAAGGCGTAACAGTTGGAAATCAATTACGCCGAGTTTTACTTAATGATATTGAAGGTATTGCTATTTCTGCAGTTAAAATTTTAAATATTGAACATGAATTTTCAATAATTCCAGGTATTCGTGAAGATGTTTTAGAAATTCTATTAAACTTAAAAGGTATTGTTTTAAGTGGAAAACTTTCAGATTCAAAATCAGGATATTTAAAGATTCAAGGGCCTACTGTTGTAACCGCAGATTGTATTCAATTGCCTGATAATATAAAAATTATTAATCCAAGTCATTATCTTATGTCAATTTCAACATCAAATACTATTGAAATGAAATTTCAATTAGAATCGGGAACTGGATATCAATTAGCTTCTCAAACTTTTACAGATAAAACAAGTGAGTATTTACAACTTGATACTATTTTTATGCCTGTTCAGAAAGTTAACTTTAAAGTAAATATAATTCAAAATAATTATGATAAATATCATTTAACAGAACGTTTAACTTTAGATATATGGACAAATGGAAGTATATCTCCTAGTGAAGCACTTTTATCAGCTGCTCAAATTACTATTCAAACTTTTTCTTTTGTTATAACAAATAAAGAAACAGAAATTAAATTAAATAAAGAAATTAATTATAGTGAAACTGCTATTGAAATTTTAAATTTATCTCGCCGAACATATAATTCTATAAAAAAAGCTCAAATTAATACTATTGATGAATTAACCAAATATTCTTTAACAGAATTATCAAAACTTAAAAATATTGGAAAAAAAGCACTTAAAGATATTTCTTATAAATTAAAAAAAAAATTAGGTATTAATTTAAAAAAATAGAACATTTAATTTATATATCTCTATGAAATCATTTAATAAAACATTTTTACCAAATCAAAAATATAAAAACTATAATTGGTATATAATTAATTGTAAAAATCAGTCTTTAGGAAGACTTAGTACATACATTGTAAATTTATTAAGCGGCAAGGGAAAATCTTATTATTATCCATCAATTAATACAGGAGATTATATTATTTTAACAAATATACAATCAATTATTATGGATCAAAAAAAAATTATTTTTTCAGTTTATAATCCAGGATATCCTGGTCGAGCATTAAAAGCTAAAAAAGTTTATCAATGCTCTCCAAAATTAATTGTTGAAAGATCTATTAAACAAATGTTATCAAAAACTAAAGTTAAAGATCTATTAAATAAATTAAGATTTTATAATGACAATTTACATACTCATCAAGCACAAAATCCTATTAATATTAATATTAAAGATTTATATTTTTTTAATTTAAAGTAATTTATGGTTAAATTAAATTTTAAAAAACAAAATATTGGATTAGGTAAACGAAAGCAAGCAGTTGCTCGAGTTTTTATTAATTCAGGTAAAGGAAATTTTTTTATTAATTCAATTAATGGTAATAAATATTTACAATTTAATAAAATGTATATAAGCATAATTTGGGAACCTTTTAAAATCCTAAATTTAGATAAAAAATTTGATATAATTGCATTTGTAAAAGGTGGTGGATTATCAAGTCAATCTAAATCTATTCAATTAGGAATTGCTAAACAGTTATGTAAATTAAATATTTTAAATCAAACTAAACTACGTATTCATTCCTTTTTAACATGTGATTCACGAATTAAAGAGCGTAAAAAATATGGTTTAAAAAAAGCTCGAAAAGCATCACAATATTCAAAACGTTAATTTTTTAAATTATAATATCTCCTATGAAAAAAAATATATATATAAATTGGTTTACCAATACAATTATTTCTTGTGATGGAAAACCTTTATGCACTATTAGTTCAACCAAACAAAAATTGCAAATTAATGTATGGTTAGCTAATCATTCATTTTATAAGAAATCAAAAAAGATAAATAATGATGAGGATCAAATTGAACAATTTATTGATAAATACAATACAAAACCATAATAGTTTATGCCTACAATACAACAATTAATTCGTTTAAGACGTATAAAAAAGAAAAAAAAAGATAAATCACCAGCACTTATTAATTGTCCTCAACGCCGGGGAGTCTGTATAAGAGTTTTTGTAACAAAACCAAAAAAACCTAATTCTGCTATTAGAAAAGTAGCTCGGGTTCGCTTAACATCAGGATTTGAAGTAACAGCTTATATTCCAGGTATTGGTCATAATTTACAAGAGCATTCAGCTGTTTTAATTCATGGAGGTAGAGTAAAAGATTTACCAGGAGTACGGTATCATATTATTAGAGGTGTATTAGATAGTTCGGGTGTTGATAATAGAAAACAAGGTCGATCAAGATATGGCGTTAAAAAAGTAAAACTTTAATTAAAAATTAAATTAATATGTCACGTAAAACAATTTTTCAAAAATCTTTTCCCAAACCAGATCATATTTATAATAGTTATTTAATAAGTTTCTTTATCTCATTAATTTTAAAATCAGGTAAAAAAAAACTTGCTGAAAATATTGTATATGAAATGTGTTCTATTATTAGAAAGAAAACAAATAAAGAGCCTTTAAGACTTTTTAAACGAGCAGTTAGACAAGCAAGTCCTACTATTGCATTAAAAACGCAAAAATTTAAAAAAAAAGTTAAAAGGACTCCATATGAATTAAGTAGTTTTCAGGCAACACGAATTGCTTTAAGATGGATTATAAAAAATGCTAAAAATAGAATTGGTAGTAAAATTGCTTCAAGATTAGCTGATGAAGTTATTGACACTGTAAAGAATAAAAGTGAGACTTTACGAGAAAAGCGTAGAAAGCATAAAATGGCAAAGTCATTTAGATCTGCAGCTCATTTTAATAAAAAAGTTTTTTAGGTTATATTTTTATTTCATAACTAAAAGTTATATTAAGATTAAATTTTAAAATCCTAGAAAATAATTTATATTAATTTACTTTTATTATATTACAAAATATTTTATTATGAGTATAAATTTACTTAAGCTAAAATTTATTGAACCCTATGTATATATTTTTTATGATATTTATAGAAGAAAGTCTAAAAGATTAGACTTTATAAAGTTACTTATTTTTTTAGAAATTATACTAACTATATTTCCTATATTATTATTCTATTTAAAAAATTTTAATATCGAAGAGTATAAAAAAAATAGCATTTTATTATATTCGTTTCAATTATATATGATTATTAATATATTATCAATAAAAAATAAAATAGGATTATTAAATATATTAATTTGGAAATCTTTTAAAGTAGATTTTAAAAACGCTTCAATTATATTAATTAATATTTCAACTAAATATAAACTTACAAATTTTGAAAAATTACTAATCACTCAGCAATTTAAAATTTTTACACAAGCAAATAATATTTTATTAATTATTGATAAAAAAAACTCAATGACTACGGGTTATAGTATTAAACTTAATTCAAGTATTTTAGACTTTACTCCTGAAAATCAATTTAAAAAATTAACATATTATTTAACAACTAATTTAGTTATTTAATATTTTAGAATTAATATTAATTATATAGTCTTTAACAAATTTTTATGAAAAAGGAATTCTTTAATTCCTATTAAATTGCTTTTAAATGATGAGCGGTTTATTTGATATTAATAGTACATCAATAATAATAGCTCTTGAATTTATATTTTTAACTATTTTTTTAGAAATATATTTATTTGACCCTTTACAAAACCAATTTTTTAATAGATATAAGAATATTCTTACAAATATTTTTATTACATCTAAATTAACAACAACTCTAAAAAAATTTCAAGTTAATTATAAAATAAAAATAAATAAAATAAAAAAAAAACTCCTAGTAGATAGAAAAACACTAAAAAAATTTCTAACTATTTTTTTAATAATAGAATTTAAAATTTTTAAATATTATATAAACTCTTTAGTAAACAGTTTGATTAAAGAGACCTGGTATAGAAAAAATTTAATTTATCAAAAATTCTATACTATTCTTCTAAAAATAAAAATAGAAATAAAAAAAATTTTAAATACTTAAAAATAAATTTTTATATGATAATTCAATATAGTACTTTAAATTTTTTTTTATCAAAAATTATAGAAACCGGAAGCATTAATATTTTTTTATTACTTTTAGTAATAATACATTTTTTAAAAGATCCTTTAATTTTTTATTTAAAAAATCGTAAAAAAAATATTATAAAAAAAATTAGATATTCAAAAGTTTTTTTATATACTGCAAGACAAAAAAATATTCAGATTCAACAAGAAATTCTTCAAATTTTTTTTATTTTGATCCATTTTAAACTTGATATCTCTTTAAAACGAAAGTTTTTATTTAAAGGTATGCTAATTCAAATAAAAAAAGTTTTTTCTCAAAATTTAAAAAAAATTTTAAAAGTAATAAATTTAGAACAACAAAAAATTCTTCTAAATATTAAACAACAAATAGTCTCTATTATAATACTAGAAGGTATTTAATAAACGAAAATTTTATTATTGGTATAAACCTATAAAATCTTAAAAATAGTAAATATCTACATAAACTTAAAAACTTTTCTAATTATTTAATTTTTTTAGATAAAAATAACAAAATGATAAAAATTTGCCCCGATGCTATTAGTGAAACTATTATAGCTCAACTTAAAGAATATAATCTAATGTTTAATTTTGAGTATACAGGTACTGTATTAAAATTAGGTGATAATATTACTCAAATTTATGGATTAAACCAAGTAATGAGTGGAGAACTTCTAGAATTTGAAGATAAAACTATTGGTATTGCCTTAAATTTAGAGAATGAAAGTGTAGGAGCTGTGTTAATGGATATAAGTCATCAAATAACAGAAGGCAGTTTAGTAAAAGCAACAGGTCGTATTGCCGAAATTCCTGTTGGCCCAAACTTTTTAGGACGAATTGTAAATCCTTTAGGTATTCCTATGGATAATAAAGATAATATCAAAAATGATGGAACTCGCTTACTTGAATATATGGCACCAGGTATTATTAATCGTAAATCAATAAATGAACCTTTACAAACTGGAATTCTATCTATAGATACAATGATTCCGATTGGGCGTGGTCAACGAGAATTAATTATTGGAGATAGACAAACAGGAAAAACTACAATTGCAATTGATACCATTTTAAATCAAAAAATATCAAATATTATTTGTATATATGTAGGAATTGGTCAAAAAGCCTCAACAATTGCACAAGTTGTAAATATATTAAAAGATAATGATGCTATGTCTTATACTATTGTAGTAGCAGCAAATGCAAATGATCCTGTTTCATTACAATATATAGCACCATATGCAGGTGCTGCTTTTGCTGAATATTTTATGTATAAAGGAAAAGCAACTTTAATTGTTTATGATGATTTAACAAAACAGGCTGCTGCATATAGACAAATGTCATTATTATTACGCAGACCACCTGGACGTGAGGCTTACCCAGGTGATATTTTTTATTTACATTCTCGTTTATTAGAACGTGCAGCAAAATTACATAATGATTTAGGTGGAGGAAGTATGACAGCTCTTCCTATAATTGAAACGCAAGCTAGTGATGTTTCAGCATATATACCAACTAATGTTATTTCAATTACTGATGGTCAAATTTTCTTATCAAATGATTTATTTAATGCTGGTATACGTCCAGCAATAAATATTGGTATTTCTGTATCAAGAGTTGGTTCTGCTGCACAAACAAAAGTATTAAAAAGTATTGCTAGTAAATTAAAATTAGAATTAGCTCAATTTACAGAGTTAGAATCCTTTTCAAAATTTGCTTCTGATTTAGATATAGAAACACAAAAACAATTAGCACGAGGAATTCGATTACGCGAATTATTAAAACAATCTCAAAATTCACCTTTAACTGTTTCAGAACAAATAGCATTAATATACTCAGGTATTCAAGGCTATATTGATACTATTTCAGTTGATAATATAAAAAATTATATAGACAATCTAGTCTTTTCTTTAAGATCTTCTAAAAATTTATATACAGATACTATAGAATCAATGGATAAATTAACATTAGAAGCAGAAAATTCACTCATTCAACATATTCAAATTAGTAAATCTTTTTTTATTTTATAATAACTATGACTGAAAAAAAAATAAATATATTTAAAAAAATACGTAAAATTATTGGATGTGCTCTTTGTAGTCTATTCGCTATTTCAACATCTTCATCTTCAAAAAAATTTACTACATTTGAAAATAATATTTACTCTATTGAACGTAGTATAAGTAGTACTTATCAAAAAAATATTAAAGAAGATACTAGTATTAGAGATAGAAAATTAAAAAAAATAAAAGATTTTAAATTTTTAGGTAACAATAAAATCCAATATTCTGTAAATAATATAGTTTTAAAAGTTCCATCTCCTTATAAATATAATAAACAATGGAAATTAGATGAATTAGTAGAGAATATAAATTATGCTCTACTTAGACCTCTAGAATTATTTGTTACAATATCTCAGGAATTGCTTGACATAGATGAAGATCTGCGAGCAAATCATGAGCCATCAAGAAAGCACTTTAGTATATGGCCTTTCTTTACTGCCCATCCTGCTCGAATGCTTTGGAATATTGGTGCTAGTATACGACATTATTATTATGCTAAATTATTCTTAATGTATAATCCTAAGCCTACTCGATATCCTCTTGTAAATATATCACGGTATGCTATAAAAAGGGGATTTAAGATTGCTAGCGTTTTAAGTTATAAAGATGCGTATATGTATTTTCTAGGTCTGGGTCTAAACGAAGCTCTTTATGCTTCAAAAGGGATAACAGTTAAAGAGTTTATTATGGGTATATTTCCATTTGAACTAGTCATTATAAGTATGGGTACATTTTTATATCTAAATGAATTTTTAATTACAAAATGGTTAGATTCTCGTTATCATAAAAACCGTATTATATATAGAAAAAATATAATGAAGGTCCAATCTATGGTTAATTTAGTGGAACCAATGAAGGTTCAATCGCTTTTTTTATTAAATTTAAATTTAAAAAAATATAAATTTAATCCTTCAATACAACCAAATTATAACAATTATTATATCATTGTTAAAAAGTCTAATAATTTATGGTTAATTTAGTGGAACCAATGAAGGTTCAATTGCTTTTTTTTATTTTATAACAACTATGACTGAAAAAAAAATAAATATATTTAAAAAAATACGTAAAGTTATTGGATGTACTCTTTGTAGTCTATTCGCTATTTCAACATCTTCATCTTCAAAAAAATTTACTACATTTGAAAATAATATTTACTCTATTGAACGTAGTATAAGTAGTACTTATCAAAAAAATATTAAAGAAGATATTAGTATTAGAGATAGAAAATTAAAAAAAATAAAAGATTTTAAATTTTTAGGTAACAATAAAATCCAATATTCTGTAAATAATATAGTTTTAAAAGTTCCATCTCCTTATAAATATAATAAACAATGGAAGTTAGATGAATTAGTAGAGAATATAAATTATGCTCTACTTAGACCTCTAGAATTATTTGTTACAATATCTCAGGAATTGCTTGACATAGATGAAGATCTGCGAGCAAATCATGAGCCATCAAGAAAGCACTTTAGTATATGGCCTTTCTTTACTGCCCATCCTGCTCGAATGCTTTGGAATATTGGTGCTAGTATACGACATTATTATTATGCTAAATTATTCTTAATGTATAATCCTAAGCCTACTCGATATCCTCTTGTAAATATATCACGGTATGCTATAAAAAGGGGATTTAAGATTGCTAGCGTTTTAAGTTATAAAGATGCGTATATGTATTTTCTAGGTCTGGGTCTAAACGAAGCTCTTTATGCTTCAAAAGGGATAACAGTTAAAGAGTTTATTATGGGTATATTTCCATGTGAACTATTCATTATAAGTATGGGTACATTTTTATATCTAAATGAATTTTTAATTACAAAATGGTTAGATTCTCGTTATCATAAAAACCGTATCATATATAGAAAAAATATAACGAAGGTCCAATCTATGGTTAATTTAGTGGAACCAATGAAGGTTCAATCGCTTTTTTTATTGAATTTAAATTTAAAAAAATATAAATTTAATCCTTCAATACAACCAAATTATAACAATTATTATATAACTGTTAAAAGGTCTAATAATTTATGGCTAATTTAGTAGAACCTATAAAGGTTCAATCTATTTTTTTTATTAAATTTAAATTTAATCTTTTAATATAACCAAACCATAATAATTATTATTAATTTTTATCATTTAAATTATCATCTAATATATAAAGTAGTCTAATGAATATTTTTTACTGGAATTTTATTTAAAAAAAAATTAATAAAATAATAGTTTTTCTTAAAAAAATTATTTATTGGTGGAATAAAAAAAATTTTATTATTTAAAAAATTAAAGATGCTACTTCTTTAAAATTGAACTTCATTTAATATTAATCTTCTAGAAAAGATATTTCCAATTTTTTTTTATTTATTGGAAGAATAGGTATTATCTTTAAATATGTCCAAAATGAAAATTACTAATTTTTCCTAAATAAAGATTTTGGTTTAATTCTATCTCGTTTAAAATATTTCTAGTCAAAATAACTAGAATATATTAAACCACTTATATAAAATAGGATATTTCCAAGATAGATTTTAAAGTTATCCCACCAAGCATTTATTATATACTTTTGGGTAAATTTATAAAATTATAAAATATGATGATTAAGATTTATTTGTTTATTATAAGAATATCTTTGACGTGATTTATTCAAATTTAACGGTTTTAACTCAAATACCAAATTTAAGCATAATTTATATTTAATATTATATTATAATAAAAAGTAAGTATACTAAAATTCTAGTATACTTATTTAATAAATGGATTAGCAAAAAGTAAAGCTAATGCAATAACAAGTCCATAAATGGTTAATGCTTCCATAAAAGCAAGTGATAATAATAATGTGTTTCTAATTTTAGACTCAGCTTCAGGCTGTCTAGATATACCTTCAACAGCTTGTCCTGCTGCATTTCCTTGACCAATACCAGGACCAATAGCAGCTAATCCAATAGCTAAACTCGCTGCAATTACAGAAGCAGCTGAAATAAGAGAATCCATAAAAATTTCTCTAATAGATATATTGATATAAATTTAAAAATTTAAAAATATGATTAAATTTTATTCCAGAGCTTCTGCAATATAAACAGCAGCTAATGTTGAAAAAATTAGTGCTTGAATTGAACCTGCAAAAATACCTAAAAGCATAATTGGTATGGGAATTATTAATGGAACAAGGTAAGTAAGTACAGAGATTGTTAATTCATCAGCTAAAACATTACCAAATAATCGAAAGCTTAAAGATAAGGGTTTTGTAAAATCTTCGATAATATTTAGTGGTAAAAATATTGGGATTGGTTGAATATAACGTTGAAAATAAGTAATCCCTTTTTTTGAAAATCCGGCATAAAAATAAGCACAAGAAGTTAATAATGCTAACGTAAGTGTTGTATTAATATTACTTGTTGGGGCTGAAAGTTCTCCTTCGGGTAGTTCTATTAATTTCCAAGGAATTATTGCCCCTACCCAATTACAACTAAATATAAAAAAAAATAATGTTCCAATAAACGAGACCCATTCATGAGAGTAACTTTCTTCTAATTGATCTTTAGTAATATTTATTATAAAATTAACAATTGTTTCTATAAAATTTTGAGTTTCATGAGGAATAGTATATTTATTAATTAATAGATTTACTAAAGTAAAATTCAATAATAAGAATATTACAAACCAACTAACTAATAAAACTTGGCCATGAATTATAAACCCAAAAATTTTCCAATAGTAATGTGTTCCAATTTCTATTTTTGTTTTTAAAAACATTAATCTTATGAAATAAATTTTAGTATAACCAATTATAACCTTTAGTTTCTAATTCTTTTGCTAATAAAAAAGATCCAGATTTTATAATATTTCCATCTTGCATTACATGAACAAAATTTGGTTTAATATAATCTAATAGACGCTGATAATGTGTAATTAATAAAATAGATTTTGATGATAACATAAAATTATTAATTCCTGTTGAAATTATTTTTAAAGCATCAATATCTAACCCTGAATCTGTTTCATCTAAAATTAATAATTCTGGATCTAGTAGAATCATCTGAAGAATTTCATTTCGTTTTTTTTCACCACCTGAAAAACCTTCATTAACATTTCGAGTTAGAAATATAGATGACATATTAATTAACTTTAATTTTTTATTAATTATATTTAAGAATTTAATTGGATCAATTTCTGGTTTATTATAATATTTTTGTTTTGAATTATATGCTAATCTTAAAAAATCAAGATTACTTACACCTGGAATTTCAATTGGGTATTGAAAAGCTAAAAAAATTCCTAGATGTGAACGATCTTCTGGTTCTATATTTAAAAGATTTAATCCTTTAAAATATATATTTCCTGATAAAATAGAATAAGCAGGATGTCCTGCTAATACTTTTGAAAGAGTACTCTTACCTGATCCATTAGGGCCCATAATAGCATGGATTTCACCTCGATTTATTAGTAAATTAAACTTTTTTAATATTTGATGCTGTTTAATTAACACACATAAATTTATAATTTTTAAAATTGGGAACATTAGCCTATACTTCCTTCTAATTTTAAAGTTAATAATTTATCAGCTTCAGCTGCAAATTCTAGTGGTAATTCACTAAATATCTCTTGACAAAATCCACTTATCATTAACTCTACTGCTTGTTCTAAACAAATACCACGCTGTAGAAAATAAAAGATTTGATCTTCACCAATTTTTGATGTAGAGGCTTCGTGCTCTATTTTTATAATTGAATTCTTTGTTATAATATATGGAAAAGTATTTGCATTAGAATAATTACCAATTAATAATGAATCACATTGAGAATAATTTCGAGCTCCAACGGCTTTTTTTGTTATAATAATACAACCTCTATAACTATTTTTTGATTTGCCTGTTGAAATTCCTTTTGAAATAATTTTACTTTTAGAATTTTTTCCAATATGAATCATTTTAGTTCCCGTATCAGCTTGTTGATAATTATTTGTTAATGCGATAGAATAGAATTCACCCTGTGAATTATTACCAATTAAAATACAACTTGGGTATTTCCAAGTAAGAGCAGACCCAGTTTCAACTTGAGTCCAAGAAATTTTAGAATTTATGCCCATACATAATCCGCGTTTAGTTACAAAATTGAAAATTCCGCCATTACCATATTTATCACCGGAATACCAATTTTGTACAGTTGAATATTTAACTATTGCATTTTCTAGAACAATAATTTCAACAATAGCTGCATGTAACTGATTGATATCATATTGAGGTGCAGTACAACCTTCTAAATAATTAACTTGACTATTTTTTTCTGCAATAATTAGGGTTCTTTCAAATTGACCTGCATTTTTATCATTAATTCTAAAATATGTTGAAAGATCTAATGGACAAATTATGTTTGCTGGTATATAACAGAATGAGCCTTCTGTAAATACTGCTGAATTTAATGCAGCAAAATAATTATCTCCAGCTGGAACAACAAATCCTAAATATTTTTGAATAAGTTTTGAATAAAGCTTTATAGCATCAGAAATAGAAGAAAAAACAATTCCATATTTACTTAATTCTTTTTTAAATGTTGTTCCTATAGAAATACTATCAAAAACAGCATCTACTGCTACATTTGTTAGATGTTTTTGTTCTGTTAATGTAATTCCTAATTTTTCAAATGTTTTAATTAATTCAGGATCAAGTTCATCTAAATTTGTAATTTTTTTTTGAAATTTTGGAGCTGAATAATATATAATATCTTGATAATTAATTTGTGAAAATTTTAAATAAGACCATTCTGGTTCTAACATTTTTGTCCATTTTTTATAAGCTTTTAAGCGAAAATTTAATAAAAATTGGGGTTCTTCTTTTTTTTCAGAAATTAATTTAATTATATTTTTATTTAATCCTTTTGTAATAACATCAGTTTCAATTGACGTAGAAAATCCATATGGATATTCTCGATTTACTAATTCTAATAAATTATTATTTATTTGATTCATTATATATAAGTAATTAGTTATTTTTTCCTTCTACAATACTATTAGTTAAAATATTTAAAATTAATTTAATAGATTTTAGTGAATCATCATTTCCTGGTATTGGAATATCGATTAAATCTGGATTACAATTTGAATCTATTAATGAAATAATAGGAATATTCAATTTTTTACATTCTAGTACCGCTGTCATATCGTATTTTTGATTAATAAGAATTACCATATCTGGTAATTCTAACATTTGTTGAATACCCTGAAAAGTATTTGTTAATGTTAATAATGATTTTTCACGTTGAAAAGATTCTTTTTTAGTTAATAAATCAAAAGTACCATTTAATTTTTGTTCGTTTAAATTATTTAATTTTTTCATTTGTTTTTTTACTGTTAACCAATTTGTTAATGTACCTCCTAGCCAACGATGATTTATATAATATGAATTTGATCGTTTTGCTTCTTGAGCAATTAAAGAACGTACTCGTTCATTTGTACCAATAAATAAAATTTTTTTTTGTTTTTTTGCAGCCAATTTTAAATATTTACTTGCTAATTTTAAATATTGGACAGATTTAATTAAATTTAGAATATGAATTCCATTTTTCTCACAATAAATATAAGGTAACATTTTTGGATTCCAATCATATGTTTCATGCCCAAATTGAACACCTGCTTGCAAAAGTTTTAATAGATTAATATTAATCATAAATAATTTTAAAATAATAAATAATAAATAATATTATAATGTTGATAAATAATGAGAATATAATAAATGATATAATTTTAAATTATGTTTTTTTTTTATAAATGCCTCTTTATAATTTAATAATGCAGTTCCTGCAGGTATAAAATTACCAACAATTATATTTTCTTTTAAACCACGTAACCAATCTATTTGACCTTCAATTGCTGCTTTTGATAACACATCTGTAGTTTTTTGAAAACTTGCAGAAGAAAGAAAACTTGGATTATTTAGTGCTGATCTAGTAATACCAAGTATTAATGGTACATAGATTGCAGGAGGATTTATAATTTTATTAATATATTTAATATGATAAAAATCGACTAATTCATATTTAAATAAAGATGTCTGGCCTGCTTGTGTAATAATTACTTTTGTTGTCATTTGTTTTATAATTATTTCTAGATGTTTATTATGAATATTTACACCTTGAGATTTATATACTTCTTGAATTAAATTTAAAATCAGTAATTGTATTTTTTTAAAACTTTTATAAATAGCTTCATAATTAGTAGCTAATCTTTTAAATTTTAATTTTTTTTGTTGAGTAGATAAAAAATATCTAATTAAACCATAATAATTAAAATAAATTTGTAATATTTTATGTGGATTTTTTAAATTCCATTTTTTAATAGGTAATCCAATTTTTTTAAATTCAAAATTATTATCTAAACTTGTTCGTTGTGTTAAAAATCCCCTTTTTATATTAGTATTACCTATAATTATGCCTTTTTTACGTGCTTCTAAAATTTCATCAATTTTTGGTAAACCTTGTACAATATCTGAAGTGATTTCTTTTTCTATATTTAATAAACCAATTAATTTTCTTTCAGGGATAAAGTCTTTATTTTTACAAAAAAGATAATTAATTTCTTGTTTATAAAACTCATCCATAATTGTATATAGACCAATAGAAAATCGTGGTCGTGGATTTATCATTTTTAAAATAGTTAATTGTAAATTATTAGTATTAGAATCTTTTATTTTATTGATTTTACTAGTATTATTTATATTATTAAGTAGTATTATTCTATTTTTTTGAAATAAATCTTGTTTTTGAAATAAACTAATTGATAATTCTTTTTTAGTAAATAATTCTAAATTATGGGAATTTATAGAAAATATCTTATAAAATTGTGGAATTGAACAATTATATAGTTGTTCTTCATTCTTTAAAAATAATTTAGATAATTCTATTTTAATGCTTTTTTCAAAATTTCTATTTTTTAAATAAAAATTTTTAATATTATAATAATTTAAAAAAACCTGTTTATTTGTTTGATAGTCAATTGGAATATGGGTTAATGGAAAAATTTTATATTTAAATTTTGTTTGATCGAATTTTTTTTCTTTTTCACAATTTGGAATAAAATAAGGTTGACCTTTTTGTATAATAAAATTTTTATTATTTTCAAAAATAATTTTTCCTGCTTTTAATTTAGGATCTTTTAAACTAATAAAATCATTTATTTTATTTTTAGGTAATTTAATTTTTTCTACAACAAATGAATCTTTATTTGATAATATTAATAATTGTTTATTTATTTGTTTTTTTATTTTAATTTTAATAATTTCAAAAGGATTTAATGCTATTGTTTCCAAATATCCTAATATTGTATACGTATTTACATATTGAGTATTTTGAGTTAAGAAACAAAAATTTGGTTTTGTATATTTTACCTCAGGTAAAATGTAGTTTATTAAATTTATATTATTAATAAATTTAAATATAAGAGATGATTTATTTACCCATTTACATTTAATTTCTTTATTATTTATATAATTTAAATTAAAATTTAAATTACTAGATATTAGATTAAATGATTTTAAACCGTATATACTTGTACCTGACTCAACTCTATATAATAATTTAGGAATTATTTTAATAGATGAAGTTGTATTATCTTTTAAATAAAACGTATTTGGTATTATTTTAAAATGTGGAAGTTCATAAATTTCAATAGGTCGAATTAATAATTTAGTAATATTATTTTCTGTGAAACATTCACAAAGAGATAAAGTATTAATTGGTATAATAGAAAAAATATATTCACCAGGATAATATATTCTTTCAAATGAAAGAGGATTTTTTGCATTAATTATATAACTTAATCCTGATTTATTTATTAATGTTATAATCTTATTTTTAAATCCAAATTCATCTAAGTAAAAATTAATTTTAATATTAATAATTCCTTGAGTTTTAAAATATTTATTTGATGTAATTTCAAAATATTTAAGGAATATAATCTCCGTTATTAATATTTATTTTTTCTAATGGATAATCTATATTAATAGATTCTTCATTTAACCAGATTAATGTTCGATATTTTACTAAAGAAAACTTTCCTTTTTTAATTTTTGCTTTATTATAATAGGATAAAATGTTATTATAGTTATTTTTACTATAATAAATAATTCCACCAGTTAAAGATTTAAAAGAATTTATTAATAAATGACCAAAATCTCCTTCTGATGATTTTTTTAAATAATTTTTTTTTGATAATTTTAAACAGTAATTAAAATTACCTATTGTCATTAATAAATTATTACTTTTATTATTTATAATTAATCTTTTTAGTTTAATATCTTTTAATAAATGTGTATTTATATCACACGTATTTATTATATTATTAAAATGTTTTTCTTTATTTTGAATATTAATAAAACTGTTTAAATTATTAACTAACTTTGATCTAAAGATATAACTATCTTTATTTACTTTTGCGTCTAGATAATAATTTATAAACGAATTAGCTGGACATATATAGAATTGTCCAGCTAAAATCCAAAATAATTGATGTTTATTTATTAAATTTTTGTTTTGTTTTGGAATAAATATTTCACCAGAGATATCAGATATTAATGGTTGTTTTTGAATTATTCCTTGGTTATGGGTTTTAATTAATTCACCAATAGCAGTATTTTTTAGAATATATTGGTTATTTTTTGGAAAAAGAAGAGTATTCTTTGAAATTTTAAACTCAATTAATTTTTCAAATTTTTGTTGTGGAATTATTATTAAAGAACCAGAATTTTTTGTAAACGCAATATCTTCACCACAATTTGTACGTAAATTTATATATTTAAGGGTTTTATTAAATTTAATAATTCCATTTATTGGACAAATAATCTGTTGACGAGTATTAGAAGTAAAAGTACCACCAGTATGAAATGTTCGCATAGTTAACTGAGTACCAGGTTCACCTACAGATTGACCAGCTAAAATGCCAATAGTTTCTCCAATATCTATTAAGGTTTCATTTGTTAAATTCCACCCGTAACATTTTTGACATAATGCCCGATATAAATTACAAACTAAAGGCGATCTAATATAAAGTTGCAATACTTTATTTTCTCTAAAAGCTTTAACAAGTTTAGAAGTTATTTGACTATCTTTTTGAGCAAGTATAATATTTTTTTTATTATTAAAAACAGTTTTTGCTAAAATTCGTCCTACTATTATATCTTCATAGTATTTAAGTTTTGATATAAAAATAAGTAAAGAATGTTTAGTAAAACAGTCTTTATCTCTAATAATAATATCCTGTGCAACATCTATTAGCCGTCGTGTTAAATAACCAGAATTTGCTGTTTTTAAAGCAGTATCAATAACTCCTTTTCTAGCACCATAACCAGATATTAAATAATCTGTAATTGTTAATCCTTCTTGAAAGTTTTGCTTAATAGGCAGATCTATAATCTGACCAGAAGGATTAGCCATTAAGCCACGCATTCCAATAAGTTGTCTAACTTGAGCTAAATTACCTCTTGCACCAGAAGAAGACATAATATAAATAGAATTTAAAGGATCATAATTATTAAAAAAGTATACAGCTTGATTCTTTAACGAATTACTTGTATAATTCCAAAGACTAATAATTTTTTGAAACCTTTCTACTTCTGTTATTTTTCCTTTTAAATAAAGATTTTCTACTATTTTAATTTTTTTATATATATTTTGAAAATTATAATATTTAGTAAATGGAATTCGTAAATCTTCAATACTAAGTGAAATTCCAGCTTGACTAGCATATTGAAAACCTAAAATTTTTAATTTTTCTGCTAATAAACAAGAACCTAGTAAATTATGCGTATGAAAGCTCCATGATAATAATTGATGTATTTGTTTTTTTCCAACTAGAGTATTAATATACATATAATATTGATATAAAGAATTTTAAATTATAAAGTATTTAATGCTTCTTGAATAGTATAATTTAGAATAGCTCGTCCTGTTGTTGTTTTTAAATATTGAACTATAATTTCTCCCATACTATTTTTTTTTATTTGTAAATTTTTATAATATTCAATAAAGGTATCATCTTGTAATTTAATTATTTTTAATAAATTAGAAAATTTTAAATTATTTTTTTTTAAACGAATCCATATAGAGCTGTGAATTTCAATTTTATCTTGTTCATAAGCTAAAAGTACATCTTTTAAATCTGAAAAATAATGATTTGAACCATTTAATTTATTTATATTATTTAAAGTTAAATAGGAACAACCAAGAATCATATCCTGACTTGGAATAATCGTTGGTTTATTATTCGCGGGGGATATTATATTACGGGTTGATAACATTAATTTATTACACTCTTCTTGTGCTTCCCAAGACAATGGAATATGAATAGCCATTTGATCTCCATCAAAATCAGCATTAAAAGAAGAACAAACTAAAGGATGGAGTTTAATTGCTTTCCCTTGTATTAATATCGGTTTAAAAGCTTGAATACCAAGTCTATGTAATGTTGGAGCTCGATTTATAAAAATAGGATGGTCTTTAAAGATACTATTTAAAATAGGTATAATAATAGATTTATCTTGTTTAAAAATATTAAGACTATATAATGTATCCTCTCTCTGATTTATTTTATTTAATTTAGTTAGAATAAAAGATTTAAATAATTCAATTGCCATATCATAAGGTAATCCACATTGAAGTAAATTTAATCTAGGCTCAACTACAATTACTGAACGACCAGAGAAATCAACACGCTTTCCTAATAAATCATGACGAAATCTACCTTCTTTACCTGTTATAGTATCAGATAAAGATTTTAGAGGATGATCATTTAAATCTAATTTAGTATTTTTACATTTACAATTATCGATTAAAGAATCTATAGTTTCTTGAAGTAATCGACGTTCATTTCTAATAAATGCTTCAGGTATTCCTATTCTTAATAATTCAGTTATACGATTATTTCGTAAAATAACTAATTGATATAACTCATTTAAATCAGCTGAAATAAACCGACCTGTTTCAATTTGTGTTAAAGGACGTAAAGCAGGTGGGACTACAGGTAATATAGAAAAAACCATCCAAGAGGCTTCAGAGCCTGTACTATTTAAATTTTCTAATATTCTGGTTCTTTTAATTGCCTGTTCTCTAAGTTTATATAATCTATATTTTTCCCATTTTTTAGACCATTTAAATTGTGTATAAAGTGATTTTTCTTTATTTAATATTTTAGTACATAAAAGTATAAAGCAGCGTGTTTTAATAATTTCTATATTTAAATTAAGGTTTTTTAATTCTTGATAGATTAATGATGGTCCAGTTAAAAAAATTGGAGTTGAGTCTAATAAATGTTCAGCTACTTCATCATCATCATAATCAGAATTAAAATCGGAATCATGATCAACATTAAGATTAGAATTACCATTGTAATTAGTAATGGAATTATTATTAGAATAGTAATTATAATCAAAATCTAAATTATCAGTTTTAATGTGAGAAATACTAAAAGAGTCTTTAAAATTAGAATTAGTATTATAAAAAACTTTAGAATCTTCATAATATTTTTTAAATATAAAATAAAAATCATTATTTTTAGAAGAATAATTTTTAGAAAAATTTAGATCATAAAAATTATAATCTAAATTAGTATTATCTAAATTCTGATAATCATTAAAAAAGTTTAAACTAGAATCTAAATCAAAAGAATATCTATTATTAAAAAAACAATCATCTTCAAAATTAATAAAATAATCATGAAACTTAAATGAATCCATTTTAATTTCAGTTTCGGCTTCAATTTCCAATAATTCTAATGGATATCTACTAAAACCTAATTCTCTACTTCTTCTATATTGTTGTAAATCCCAATGTATACCGTATAAAGAAGGTTCAGTTAAAGAAGATGCGTATATAATAGAAGAAATTTTAATTTGTCGAATTCTTTTATCCCAAAATTCACAAGACACACGTGATTTAGATTGTGTTTGTAATTGTTTTTCAAGACCTTCAGTTTCTAATAATAAAGCTATAAAATTTGAAGAGCTACTTAAATACCAAAAATGTACTATAGGATATTTTAATTTTATATAACCCATTCGATGACTCCGTACACGAGCATCTGTTATCTCAAGTTCACACCTCTCACAAAATAAAATTTTTTTAAATATTGTTTTAGGTTTAGAACAATAACATTTAAAATGTTTTGTAGGCCCAAATATCTGTTCACAAAATAATCCACCTCGAATAGGTCTTAATGTTTCTTGATTAAGTGTATCAGGAATTGTTACTTCTCCAACAGATCTACCATTCGGAAGTAATTGATGACCCCATTCAAAAATACGGGCAGGTGATGCTAATTTAACTTTAATAAAATCAAATTCTTCTAAGGACAATTGTTTAAAAATCATTTTTTAATTTACTATCATAATTTTTAGATAAATAAAATTTATTAAGTTTATGTATATTTATATCTAATCCAAGAGAACGTAATTCTTCTAAAAGAACTTTAAATGATTCCGGAATTCTAAACTCAGAAATTCTATGAGGAAATCCAGTATTAAAAAGTACTTTTCTTCGACCATATATATCATCAGATTTTACAGTTAAAAGTTCTTTTAATGTAAAAGCTGAACCATAACTTTCTAAAGCCCATACTTCCATTTCGCCAAATCGTTGGCCACCATTTATTTTCTTACCATGTACAGGTTGTTGAGTATCTCTTGCATATATACCAACAGATCGTGCATGTATTTTTTTATCAACTAAATGAATTAGTTTTAACATATACGCATTTCCAACAGTAATTGGATTTTCAAATTCTAAACCATTTCTTCCATCAACTAAAATTATTTTTCCTGGAGAATAAGGATTAAATATCCAACTTTTATTTTGTTTTATTGATGCTTGTCGTAATTTTTTATTAATTAAAATTCGTGATGTTTCTAATCCATACATTTCATCAAATGGTAATATTTTAAATCGTAAATCTAATTTATCACCAGCAAATCCTAATAAACATTCATATAACTGTCCAACATTCATACGTGATGGAACTCCTAATGGATTTAAAAGTATATCTATAGGAGTTCCATCAGGTAAGAAAGGCATATCTTGACGTGCTAAAACTTTTGAAATAACTCCTTTATTACCATGTCGACCCGCAATTTTATCACCTACTTGTATCTTTTGAATTTGTGCTATTGAAATATCTACTTCTTTAACAACAGGTTCTGATTTTCGAGTTTTTTTATAATGTAATACTTTTGCTTCGATAACCTTTCCAAATTTACCATTAGGTAATCTAAAAGAAGTATCTCTATTTGAGAATTGTACAAAACCTGTTATTAATTTCCATAAAGTAAGGATATTTCTTGTAAGAGTTTTAGATTTTATTTTACCAACAAGTATATCTCCTGATTGTACTATTGTTCCCACTTTAATAACACCATCTTTATCTAAATGTTCCAGTTCAGAAGAATTTACGGATGGAATCGTTCGAGTAGTTTTTTCATGTACATACGTTCCAAAAATATCAATATCTAAATTATATTGTTCAAGATTAATAGATGTAAATATATCATCATATATTAATCGTTCACTAATTAAAATAGCATCTTCATAATTATAACCATGCCATGGCATATAGGCTACTAAAACATTTCTACCAAGAGATAATTCATTATCCATTATTGATGAATTATCAGCTAATGTTTGTCCTGGCACTACTTGTTCACCTTCCCAAACAATGGGTCGTTGATTTATACAGGTTTGTTGATTTGAACATAAATATTTTTGAAGTTTATAAATTAAAGTTTTATTAATTTGACTTTTAATAAGAATCCTATTAGCTGTTACAAAATCAACAATCCCGCCTACTTTAGCTTTTAAGGTCATTCCTGAATTTGTTGCAATTTGATTTTCTAATCCTGTTCCAACAATAGGTTTTTGAGAAATGACTAATGGAATGGCTTGACGCTGCATATTAGAACCCATTAGTGCCCTATTTGCATCATTATGCTCAAAAAAGGGTATTAATGAAGTAGAAATAGAAACAACTTGTATTAGAGAAACAGCTATAAAATCTACATCTGACGGTAAAACATTTACAAAATTTTGTTTATAACGAACAGTTATTATATTTTTGGTTAAATAGCCTTTTTCATCTATTTTAATATCAGCAGCTGCAATTTTATAAGAATCTTCAATATCAGAAGTTAAATAGATAGGATTTCCAATTTTAATTACTTTTCCATTTATAACTCTCCAAAAAGGTGTTTCAAGAAAGCCTAATTGATTAATTTTAGCACAAGTTGTTAATGAAGATACTAATCCTACATTTTTGCCTTCAGTAGTTTCAATAGGACAAATACGGCCATATTGACTAGGATGTATATCTCGCATTGAAAAACTAATAGAATCACGCTTAAGTCCTTCCGGGCCAAATACGCTAATTCGGCGTTGATGCGTTAAAAAAGCTAATGGATTTGTTTGATCTAAAAATTGTGATAATTGACTTGAATTAAAAAATTCTTGTAAAGTAATATCAATAGCTTTAAGCTTAATTACACACTCCATATCTTCCATAAAAAGTTTTTCAAACGCCTCATCTTGTAACCGATAGAAACCAATTTTAAATAAATTTTGTAATAATTCACCAAGAGACTTTATTCTCTTATTCTTTAAATGATCAATATCATCTGAATTAGAATCAAAACAAGCTAGATCTATTAATTTATCTATAATTCCAAAAATATCATTATAATTAAGATTTATTATTCGTTTATCTGTTTGTAAATTTAATCTATTATTTATATTTAATCGTCCAATCTGACCTAAATAATAAACACTAGAGTCAAAAATATCTAAAAAATCTAAGTCATTTATAGAATCAGTAAAATACGGATTTAATTCAGAAGTAGAACGAATTAATAGAGGCTTATTATCATAAAAAAAATGAGCATGATATAGTTTATGATAAATCTCTAAATTACTCATACCTATTTTTTTTAAAAATGAAATTATATCCATTTTATTAAGTTTATTTACTTGAATCCATATTATAAAATCATGATTTTTAAGTGGATAATTATAATACAAAGAATCCTTTTTACCTCTTTTTTTTAGTCGAATATAAATCCAAGGACCATCTTTAGGAATTATAGTAGCAGTATAATTATTTTTAAAAAAATATTTTATAATATTAGTTTTAGAACTAATCCTTTTATTATTTAAAGATGGACATAACTTTAAATACTTAATTTTATTTTTTAAAAAATCATTAAATGATTTTTTAAATATAGAAAAAAAATTTAAGAATAAAAAATTTTTTATTCTAGTTTGTATATATGTTATAGTTATTCTAGAAAAAAAAATTAAAGTTAAAGTTCTAAAACTTTTTATAAAATGGTTAAAAAATAAAAAATTATAATTTATTAAATTTTTATAAAAAGTTATTTTTTTATTTTTTAACCATTTTATAAAAAGTTTTAGAACTTTAACTTCTAATTGAATATTTATATTATTAGAAATTAAATTATTATATTTTAAAGAACTTAATATAAAATCTTGATTAAAATTAATCTGTTGTAAAAAAGAGTTATCATCATGAAGATCATCTAATATTAGAATCTTTTTAGATAATAATACAGATGTATCAGCTATTCTTATTAACTCATTTTTTAACTTAATATTATTCTTTTTAAAATATACTCCTGGACTTCTAAGAATTTGACTTAAAACGATACGTTCATATCCATTTATTATAAATGTTGCATAAGGAGTCATTAAAGGTAATTTTATAATTACTTTAAGTTTTTTATGAATCACTACATTATCAATTTCCTCTCTATATAATATATCTACTGGAATAGATAATCTTAATAGAGTTTTTAGCATACGCCCTTGTATAAGGATTCGTTTTTTATACTTATTCTTAACTTCATGACCAAAAACTCTAAATATTGTTTTTGGATCTAATATATATGTTTTAGAAGCAGATAATAATTCATGATATAACCCTTTATATAAAAACCAACAAAAATTCGTTTTTTGTAATGTTAAAAAATTAGGAAAAGTATTTAAATAATCAAAATTTTTATACATAATATTTAAAGAGTTTTTAAATTAGTTAATAATTGAACCTTTTTTCGAGCGACAGTATTCTTATGAAAAATATTATTTTTAGAAGCTTTATCTAAAAAACTATATATTGAATTTAAAAGGTTTATTAAAATAGTTCTATCAAAATCAGCAGAATTTCTTTTTACTTTTAAATAAGTAAAAAAAGTTTTAATTCTATTTTTTATAGATGTTTTATAATATTTATTTTTTATATAATTACGTCTATTTGTTATAACTCGTTTTTTAGCTGATTTACTCTTAGCCATTATTAAAAAAAATATTTAATACAATTTAATTGAAAAACTACGAAAAGTATAGTATAAAATAAAAAAATTCTATTTTTAAAAAGATCTATTGAATACTTTTTTAGCGACTTTCATGTATTAAATAATTATTAAATTTAATATGGTATGAAAAAACGAAAAAGAATACGATCTTTAGTTACTCTTGAATGTGTAGAATGCTATTCAAATATAAAAAAGCGATCTCTAGGAATTTCACGATACCTAACACAAAAAAATCGCTTAAATAATCCTGAACGTTTAAATTTAAAAAAATACTGTAAATATTGTAATAAATCAAGTTTACATAAAGAATTAAAATAGATACAAGGTGCGGAAAGAATTTTTATTTTTAAAAAATATATATAATATGCCTTATAAAAATAATAATAAAGGCTATATTACTCAAATTATTGGTCCAATTGTAGAAATTAAATTTTTAAAAAATAAATTACCTCAAATTTATGATGCTCTTATAATTAATCAGGGTAAAAATTCTATTATTATTCTTGAAACCCAACAAATATTAGGAGATAACAAGATTCGTGCTATTTCAATGCATCCTACTGATGGTTTAAAACGTGGAACTGAAGTTTTAAATTTAGAAATACCTATTAGTATACCTGTTGGTACATGTACACTAGGTAGAATTTTTAATGTAATTGGCGAACCTATTGATCAACAAGGTACAATTATAAGTAAAGAATTTTTACCAATTCATAGAAAAGCTCCGTCCTTTACAGAATTAGAAACAGAACTTATAATTTTCGAAACAGGTATTAAAGTAATTGATTTATTAGCACCTTATAGACGAGGTGGTAAAATTGGATTATTTGGTGGCGCTGGTGTAGGAAAAACAGTTTTAATTATGGAATTAATTAATAATATCGCTAAAGCTCATGGTGGTGTTTCTGTATTTGGTGGTGTAGGTGAACGTACACGTGAAGGTAATGATTTATATGAAGAAATGAAAGAATCCGGTGTCATTAATAAATATAATTTTACTAAATCAAAGGTAGCCCTGGTTTATGGTCAAATGAATGAACCTCCAGGAGCTAGAATGCGTGTTGGTTTAACAGCTTTGACAATTGCAGAATATTTTCGAGATATTAAAAAACAAGATGTACTTTTATTTATTGATAATATTTTTCGATTTACACAAGCAGGATCAGAAGTATCCGCTTTATTAGGTCGAATACCATCTGCTGTTGGTTATCAACCAACTTTAGCAACAGAAATGGGTGCATTACAAGAACGTATTACATCAACAATAAATGGATCAATTACATCTATTCAAGCAATATATGTTCCTGCTGATGATCTCACTGATCCAGCTCCAGCAATAACTTTTGCTCATTTAGATGCTACAACAGTTTTATCACGTTCTTTATCTGCGAAGGGTATTTATCCAGCTGTTAGTCCATTAGAATCCACATCAACAATGCTACAAATAGATATTGTTGGTGAAAAACATTATATCATAGCTAAATTAGTAAAGGAAACATTACAACAATATAAAGAATTACAAGATATTATTGCAATATTAGGTATAGATGAATTATCAGAAAAAGATAATCTAATTGTTACTCGTGCCCGAAAAATAGAAAGATTTCTTTCACAACCCTTTTCTGTAGCTGAAATATTTACAGGTTCACCTGGTAAATATGTAAGTTTACAAGAAACATTAGAAGGTTTTGATATGATTTTAAAAGGCGAACTAGATCATTTACCAGAACAATACTTTTATCTTGTTGGTAATATTAATGAAGTTATTAAAAAAGCTAATAAATTAAAAAAATAATATATGCATATTTATATTACCAGTTTAGATAAAACTACATCTTTTTTAAATATTAATAAAATTATACTACCAACAATAAATGGTAATTTAAGTATATTAAATAATCATACAGCTTTAATAACAGCATTAGAAATAGGAATATTAGCTATAAAATCAAATAAAAAATGGCTATGCTTCATCATACGTGGAGGTTTTGTAAGTATTAAACGAAATAAAATAAATCTATTAGCTCATAATATTAAAAATATTACTTCTATTAATATAAGCGAAACGCAAAAAAATTTAGAAAAAGCAATTTTAAAAGTGAAAGAATCCAAAACAAAAAAAGAACAGCTTGATGCTATTATTAAACTAAAAATAGCAACTGCTTACTTAGAAGCTACTCATTATTTATTATAAATATAATGATTAATTTTAATTTTTTACATAACCCAATTATAATCTTAAAATTAACATTTTTTGAACATATTATTGAATTATATGAAAGACTTGTTTTTATAATAAAATTAAGTATATTACTAATAGGTTTTTCTTTTTTAAAAGTTTATAAACTTATTAGTATTCTAAAATACCCTGTTCAAAATATAAAATTTTTTCAATTTTCACCAAATGAATACTTTATTACAACTTTTAAAATTGCTTTTTATAATGGAATATTCTTTACAAGTCCTTTTATTATTGGACAATTTATTATATTTTTGTTTCCTGGATTAAAAAAAAAGGAAATTTTTTTTATTCTATTATTAATATTAAGTTCAATTATATTATTTTTTTTAAGCTTTATTTTTTCTTACTATATTTTAATTCCTACAACTATAAATTTTTTTTTAAATTATAATGAAACAATAATAGAACCCTTTTGGTCTTTTAATCAGTATTTTGAATTTATTTGTAATTTTTTTTTTAATACAGGATTAATTTTTCAAATTCCAATTTTTCAAGTGATACTTGAATTATTTAATATTATACCCTTTACACAAATATTATATTTATGGAAGTATATTATTTTATTATCTACTATTCTTGGAGCAATTTTAACACCCTCTACAGATCCGTTAACACAAATATTTTTTTCGTTAGTCTTAATTATTTTATATTCTTTTGGATTAATATTTATATATTTAATACGTATAATTTAAAAAAATTGTATTTAATTTTTTTTAAAAATTTGTTTTAAACGACTACGTTTTCCTTTTAAAGTTCTTAAATAATATAGCTTTGCTCTACGTACTTTTGCAAATTTTAAGATCTTAATAGATTCAATTTTAGGAGAATGTAATAAAAAATGTTTTTCTACACCAATATTATAAAAATCTTTTCGAACTATTATACTTGTATTAATAGAACTTTTATTTTTAGCAATAATAACACCAGTGTATTCTTGCATTCGTTTTTTTAAGTCTTCTTCAAGATTTTTTAATGTAATAGTAATCGTATCTCCGATAGATAGTTTAAAAACTTGTTTTGTTAAATAAAAATTTTCAAGTATAGCCATTTTTTTATCAGTATTAAATTTAATCATAAACTATTTATTTATTATTTTCTATTTTAAGTATAAAATAAATAAAATAAAAATCAATAAATTGTATTTGACTAAATTTAAACTAAGAGGACTTTTTAAAAAATTTATTAGAAATTAAATTGTATATATATAAATTAATTAATATAAATTCAGTATAAAAGAATTTAAATCGTTAATAATTAAAACTTAAATTTAATATAATTTATTTTTTAGTAATATAATAAATAATAATTTTTAGTATTTTAAAGATATTTTCATATAATAAAGTTATATTGCTCAAATAGCTCAGTTGGTAGAGCAGTGGATTGAAAATCCTCGAGTCATCAGTTCAAATCTGATTTTGGGCATATATTTCATATAATCATAAAAAATTTATCGAGCGTTCTTAATTCAGTTGGTAGAATGCTAATTTCCAAAATTAGATGTCGATGGTTCAAACCCGTCAGAACGTGTTTCTTTATTAAAGAGGTTATTGTGTTTTAATAGAATCCAAAAATTAAATTTTATTAAATTACTTATTAAAAATATATGATAAAAAAGATTATTGCAACTATTAAATTAAAATTATTAGCTGGAAAAGCAAAAGCAGCATCTTCAATTGGACCTTCTCTAGGTCAACATGGAATAAATATTAATTCATTTTGCGAAGAATATAATTCATTAACTATGGATAAAATAGGATCTATTATTCCTGTAAAAATATCCTTATATGAAGATAAAAGTTATACATTTATTCTTAAAACACCCCCAACCTCAGCTTTATTAATTAAAGCATTAAAAATAAAAAAAGGTTCTTCATTACCTAATAATAAAAAAGTTGGAACTATTGCAAAAGATCAATTAACAGAAATCGCAAAAATAAAATTACCAGATTTAAATACTAATAATTTAAATAAAGCTATAAAAATAATTGAAGGAACAGCTAAAAATATGGGCATTTCTAAACTATAATATATTTCTACTTAATTATTAATGAAAAAATTATCTAAACGTTATCGAAATAATATTAAAAAAATTAATTTAGAAGAATGTACTAATCTATATAAAGTTATTAAAACTTTAAAAAAAACAGCAACTGTAAAATTTATTGAAAGTGTTGAATTACATGCAAATTTAAATATTAATACAAAATATCAACAATTAAAAACAACTATCATATTACCACATAATGTTAATAAATCTCTAAAAACTGCTGTCTTAACAACAAAAGAAAATTTTGATGACGCTAAAGCTGCTGATATAATTGGAAATGATGAATTATTAACAAATATTTTAAATAATAATATACATTTTGATATATTAATTGTTACTCCAAATATGATACCAAAATTAACTCAAGTAGGAAAAATATTAGGACCAAAAGGATTAATGCCGTCATTAAAATCTGGAACTATAACTAATAATTTAAAGGAAACAATACTAGAATTTAAACGAGGAAAATTTGAATATAAAGCAGATAAAACTGGTGTTATTCATATTAAAGTTGGTAAATCTAATTTTACTGAAAAACAATTAATTGAAAATTTACAAACACTATATAAATCATTTGAAAAAAATCGTCCTAGTAATATTAAAGGTACATATTTTAAAAGTTTATTCTTATGTACTACAATGGGCCCCGCAATTAAATTAAATTTAGATATGTTTAATTAATATTATGTCAGAAAAAGTTAATAAAATTATTAAAGAATTAGAAGTATTAAGTTTATTAGAATCAGTTGAATTAGTTAATAGTATTGAAAAATTATTTAAAATAAATAGTTCAAATGCCTTAACTGAATCTACTACAATAAAAAATATAACTAAAGTTGAAGAAATTGAAGAAAAAACAGAATTTAACTTAAGTTTAGATGAAGTCCCAAAAAATAAAAAAATTCCTATATTAAAAGTTATTCGTAGTATTACAGGACTTGGATTAAAAGAAGTAAAAGAATTAGTAGATTCTGCACCAAAAATAATTAAAGAATCCATTACTAAAACAATAGCTGAAGATATGAAAAAACAAATTGAAGATGCTGGCGGTAAAGCATCATTACAATAAAGCTATGCTTTATTTATAATAGAAACTTTAAATTATATTTTACCTATAGTAATAATTAATATATTAATTATTATTATAGACTAAACATGTAGCTCAAAGGATAGAGCATTAGATTCCGATACTAATTGTTAAAGGTTCAAATCCTTTCATGTTTAATATATTAATTAATTTTTTTACATTTGTGGTCGAGTGGTCGAAGACACCGGACTCATAATCCGTTTTCTAAAAAGAACATCACTGGTTCAAATCCAGTCAAATGTAATTTATTATAGATTTTTAGACATTTTCATATATTTTTAAGTTATTAAGTACTAGTTTTTCTAAAAATAATCTGAATTTATTAGTATTATTTATTAGAAACTCGATTAAAAACTTTATAAATTGATGGAGAATGGACTTGAACCATTGACCTTCGGGTTATGAGCCCAACGAGCTACCAACTGCTCTACTCCATCTTATGTTAATTAAACTAAATTTTTCATTTATTGTATTTTTAAAAAACTTTGGCAAAATTAAGGTTCGTCCTAGAAAATTTAACTAAGCTTTACTTTTAAATATGTATTTCACATTTTAAATTCAAAATGGAGTATTACTGTGGTTCTAAGCATATGTAAGATACCAAAGCTAATATGTAGTTATATATTAAATATATACTCAATTTTTTTATTTAAAATAATCTTTATTTTAATTATCAATTTAATAATTTTAATGAATTTTATAAGGATGTCTAATAATAAATCTTTAAAATATAATATTTAAAAATTATACTTAAAATACTTTTTTTAATAAATCTAATTAAATTATTTAACGGATAGTTTATTTCAAAATAAATCTTGGGAAAATCATATAAATATAACACATAAGGCCTAATATATTCGCGAATTTAACCCTATTATCCACCTAAAGTGCTATCGAGGCATTACCCCAATCAAACCTAAAAAGAAACGATACCTGCCTTTTTATATCGCTTATGACTATAAAGGTAATCTATTAAAATTTATATTATATACAATTATATTTAAAAAAGAGTAATACTTAAACAAAATTAAAATCTTTATTAGTAGATAGTTTTAGTACCATATTATCAAAGGGTTTTCATAGGCTTTATTTGAATTAATTTTAAAATTATTTAAACCAAGAAAAGACTTTTTTTCACCATGAACTAACAGTACTCTTTATTGAGCACTATCTTTACTAATTTTTATTGATGAATATTTTTTCTTTTTCTATTTGATTATGTAGGAACCCTGAACAACAATTTAGCCTCATTACTCCAATATGCTAAATTAGCAATTCTTTATATTCTTTTAAAAGTATGGGATCTACTACCTCATCAAAACCAAGAAGTAAACTATCAAAAGTTGCTAAATGATATACTGTAAATCCCTTATATAAGGTATAGGATAAAAACAATGAAAAATTGGTTTTTTTATATCTTTTATATAATTGTAAAGCTTTCTAAATGCAATATTTTAATATAAGATTGAAAATCCCTATAATTATAACATTAGATAAATTATATAATTTTAGTTCTGAATTAATTTCAAAATCAACTTTAATAAAATCTATGACATTTATAATAATAACTTTAAGACTTACTGGATATTCTACTAAATAAACTTTTAAACAATTTTATTGATTCAAAAAATAATTTCTTTTCCCTATGTACGATATACGAATAGGGAAATCTAATTATCAGGTAGACTTTGAAGAATATACCTTTCAAAGTCTACCTGTAAGGCCTCTGTCTATATATTTACCATAGCTGGAGGCTATGAAATATATGATCCGTTCGAAAAACCTAAAAAGAAACGAGACATACTTTTTTTTATATAGTTTATGACTATAAATTGCCTTTATAGTCATAAATTATAAAGGTAATTTATTAAATATTTATATTAATTTTCTAAGAATTTCTATTATATACAATTATATTTAAAAAAAGTTAAAATCCTTATTAGTCGATAATTTTGGTACTATATTATCAAATGTTTTTTCATAAGCTTTATTTGAATCAAATTTAAAATCATTTAAATCAAGAAAAGGTTTTTTCCCACCGCGAACTAATAATGCTCGCTGTTGAGCATTATCCTTAGTCATTTTTATTGATGAGGCTTTTTTCTCTTTTTCTATTTGATTTTCTATTTGATTATGTAAAAATCCTAAGCCATAAGTTAGCCCCATCATTCCTACCTGATAAATTAACAATTCTTTATACTCCTTTATAAATTCAGGATCTATTGCTTCATCAAAACCAAGAAGTAAACCATGTAGACCAAACGCTCCTAAATGATATATACCAAAACCTTTATATAATGTATGGAATAAAAACAATGAAAAATTTGTTTTTTTATATTTTCTATACAATTGTAAGTCCTTTTTAATACAATATCTTAACGTTAAACTAGATAGTCCCATAGTTGTAATATTGGATAAGTTATAAAGTTTTAATTCTGGATTAATCTTATAATCTGTTTTAATGTAATCTATTGCATTTGTAATAATAAGTTTAGGGTATTCTAATAGATTATCTTTTAATTCTATTAAACATGCTTTTAAACAATTCTGTTGATTTAAACCGTAATTATTTGGAATTTTTTTATCTTTGCATATTAAGATAGATCTTTTTGATAATTGTTTATGTAACTGAATCTGGGCAATTACTATTTCTTTCGGCTTTTCTAATATAAATAACATAAATTTTTAAATAAAATCAAAATTTTTATTGATAGATAATTTTAGAATCATATTATCAAATGTTTTTTCATAAGCTTTATTTGAATCAAATTTAAAATCATTTAAATCAAGAAAAGGTTTTTTCCCACCGCGAACTAATAATGCTCGCTGTTGAGCATTATCCTTAGTCATTTTTATTGATGAGGCTTTTTTCTCTTTTTCTATTTGATTTTCTATTTGATTATGTAAAAATCCTAAGCCATAAGTTAGCCCCATCATTCCTACCTGATAAATTAACAATTCTTTATACTCCTTTATAAATTCAGGATCTATTGCTTCATCAAAACCAAGAAGTAAACCATGTAGACCAAACGCTCCTAAATGATATATACCAAAACCTTTATATAATGTATGGAATAAAAACAATGAAAAATTTGTTTTTTTATATTTTCTATACAATTGTAAGTCCTTTTTAATACAATATCTTAACGTTAAACTAGATAGTCCCATAGTTGTAATATTGGATAAGTTATAAAGTTTTAATTCTGGATTAATCTTATAATCTGTTTTAATGTAATCTATTGCATTTGTAATAATAAGTTTAGGGTATTCTAATAGATTATCTTTTAATTCTATTAAACATGCTTTTAAACAATTCTGTTGATTTAAACCGTAATTATTTGGAATTTTTTTATCTTTGCATATTAAGATAGATCTTTTTGATAATTGTTTATGTAACTGAATCTGGGCAATTATTTGTTTTTTTGAAACCGCTAATATAATTATCATAATTAATTGTTAAAGTAAATTAAAAAGTTTTTTATTTCCATACGAACAGTGTTTTTTTTTAGGATATATTTATTTATTAGAATTTGTTCAAGATCTTGCTGTTGATTTAAACCGTAATTATTTGGAATTCTTTTATTCTCGTGTATTAAGATAAATTTCTCTGATAATTGTTTATGTAACTGAATCTGGGCAATTATTTGTTTTTTTGAAACCGCTAATATAATTATCATAATTAATTGTTAAAGTAAATTAAAAAGTTTTTTATTTCCATACGAACAGTGTTTTTTTTTAGGATATATTTATTTATTAGAATTTGTTCAAGATCTTGCTGTTGATTTAAACCGTAATTATTTGGAATTCTTTTATTCTCGTGTATTAAGATAAATTTCTCTGATAATTGTTTATGTAACTGAATCTGGGCAATTATTTGTTTTTTTGAAACCGCTAATATAATTATCATAATTAATTGTTAAAGTAAATTAAAAAGTTTTTTATTTCCATACGAACAGTGCTTTTTTTTTAGGATATATTTATTTATTAGAATTTGTTCAAGGTTTTGGTTTATTAGTATATTTCAGCACATACATTACTGCATTTACACTTAATACCTATATAACAGATTTTCTTTCTGAAACCTACTCCATATATAAATATGGAAAAGAGTACTTATCTTAAGGCTAGCTTCCCACTTGATATGCCTTCAGTGGTTATCTTTTCAAACTTAGCTACCCAGCGTTTACTATGGGTATAATAACTGGTACACCAGCGGCATGCTCTTTTCGGTCCTCTCGTACTGGAAAAAAACCCTTTCAGTACTCTAACGCTTACACCGGATATGGACCGAACTGTCTCACGACGTTCTGAACCCAGCTCGCGTACCGCTTTTATGGGCGAACAGACCAACCCTTGGGACGTACTACCGCCCCAGGATGCGATGAGCCGACATCGAGGTGCCAAACCTCCCCGTCGATGTGGGCTCTTGGGGGAGATCAGCCTGTTATCCCTAGAGTAACTTTTATTCGTTGAGTGACAGCCTTTCCACTCAGTACTGTCAGATCACTAAGACCGACTTTCGTCCCTGCTCGACATGTGAGTCTTACAGTCAAGCTTTCTTATGCCTTTATACTCTAGATACGATTTCTACACGTTCAGAGAAAACCTTTGTACGCCTCCGTTACTATTTGGGAGGCGACCGCCCCAGTCAAACTGACCATTTAAAACTGTCCTTTAATAAGCTTATTATAAAAGTTAGAAATTCAATTTAATCAGAGTGGTATCTCACTTTTGGCTCCTAAATTTCCGAAAAAATAAAATCAATGCCTCCCACTTATACTGCGCAGAAAAAATTCAATTTCAATATTAAACTACAGTAAAGCTTCATAGGGTCTTTCTGTCCAGGTGCAAGTAGTCCGCATCTTCACAGACAATTCTATTTCACCGAGTCTCTCTCTGAGACAGTACCCAAATCATTACGCCTTTCGTGCGGGTCGGAACTTACCCGACAAGGAATTTCGCTACCTTAGGACCGTTATAGTTACGGCCGCCGTTCACCAGGGCTTTAGTTATTAACTTTGTATTTATATTTACTAATTAATTTCATTAACCTTCTGGCACTGGGCAGGCGTCAGTCCCCATACATCGTCTTACGACTTAGCGGAAACCTGTGTTTTTGATAAACAGTTGCTTGGATCTTGTTATTGCAACCTTTTAAAAAGGTACTTCTTCTTCCTAAGTTACGAAGTTATTTTGCCGAGTTCCTTAGAGAGAGTTCTCTCGCGCCCCTTAGTATACTCTACCTACTCACCTGTGTTGGTTATGGTACAGACATTATTTTATATAATAATACAAGCTTTTCTTGGAAGTATGACATACACTATTATAATCTCATAAGTATTATAAAAATCATGATTTAACTCTGAATATTTTCACTATCCATCAATACCTTATACATTTAAGTTAAAAACCATTAATTAACTAGCTTAGCCTTCTCCGTCCCTCGTTATTTAAAATAATGGTACAGGAATATTGACCTGTTTTCCATCGATTACGCTTCTCAGCCTCATCTTAGGTTCTGACTTACCCTTCGTGGACGAGCCTTCCGTAAGGAAACCTTGAGTTTTCGGGGTATAGGATTCTCACCTATATTTTCGTTACTCAAGCCGACATTCTCACTTCTGTTATGTCCATACCCATTTTCATTAGTACTTCAACCTATTACAGAACGCTCCCCTACCGATATAATTTTATTATATCACACAGCTTCGGCAAATTACTTAGTCCCGTACATTTTCGGCGCAAATCTACTCGATCAGTGAGCTGTTACGCACTCTTTAAAGGATTGCTGCTTCTAAGCAAACCTTCTGATTGTTTCTGTATTTTTACTTCCTTTATCACTTAGTAATTATTTAAGGGCCTTAGCTGGTGTTCTGGGCTGTTTCCCTTTTGACAATGAAGCTTATCCCCCATAGTCTCACTGATAAATTTTTCATTTAGTATTCTTAGTTTGCAACGACTTAGTACCGAATTACCAGCCTCCATACGAAACAGTGCTTTACCCCTAAATTAAAATATTTATCGCTGCGCCAAAACGCATTTCGGGGAGAACCAGCTAGCTCCGAATTCGATTGGCATTTCACCCCTAACCACAATTCATCCGCTAATTTTTCAACATTAGTCGGTTCGGTCCTCCAATTAGTATTACCTAAACTTCAACCTGATCATGGTTAGATCATCCGGGTTCGGGTATATAATTATTGACATATGCCCTATTCAGACTTGCTTTCGCTATGGCTCCAATAGTATTTATTTTAACCTGCCATTAATTATAAGTCGTCGGCTCATTCTTCAACAGGCACATAGTTAGATGTTTTAGTCATCCTTCTACTGATTGTAGGTTTATGGTTTCATGTTCTTTTCACTTCCCTATCCGGGATTCTTTTTCACCTTTCCCTCACGGTACTTTTTCACTATCGGTCATTCATAAATATTTAGTCTTACAAGATGGTCCTTGCGGATTCACACAGAATTTCACGTGCTCTATGCTACTTGGGATCCAACTAAGGTAATTTAAATTTTTAACTACAAGACTCTTGCTTACTTTGGTTAAACATTCCAGTTTATTCATTTAATTCATATACATCTTTAATGATTGTCCCGCTACCCTTAATTTTAATTAAGTTTAAGCTACTTCCAGTTCGCTCACCACTACTACGGAAATCGTTTTTACTTTTTTTTCCTCTAAGTACTAAGATGTTTCAGTTCCTTAGGTTTGCTCTTTCTTATTAATTATATAATAAGTAGTATAAAAAGTTTCCTTATTCGGAGATCTCCGAATCTTAGTTTGTTTCCAACTCCTCGAAGCTTTTCGTAGGTAACCACGTCCTTCATCGCTTATGAATACCAAGGTATCCTCCATAAACCCTTATTTACTTGAATCAAAAAAATTTATAATTTTTTGGAGATAAGCGGATTTGAGCCGCTGACATTCGCTTTGCAAAAGCGATGCTCTACCAACTGAGCTATATCCCCAATTAGGCTATTCTAGATTTGAACTAGAGACCTCACCCTTATCAGGGGTGTACTCTAACCAACTGAGCTAATAGCCTAAGTAAGTTTTATATAAAAAATTAATATTTATAATATTTTTTAATATCTTCCAACCGCACCTTCCAGTACAGTTACCTTGTTACGACTTCACCCCAGTTATTAAATCTACCTTAAGCATTTTCCTCCATATTTAAATGGTTAAATAAATGATTTCGGGTATATTCAACTTCCATAGTGTGACGGGCGGTATGTACAAGGCCCGGTAACGTATTCACCGCTGTGTAGCTGATCAGCGATTACTAGCGATTCCAACTTCATGTAGACGAGTTGCAGCCTACAATCTGAACTTAGGATAAATTTACAGATTAGCTTGTCCTCACGGAGTAGCATCTTATTGTTTTATCCATTGTAGCACGTGTGTAGCCCAGAATATAAGGGGCATGCTGACTTGACCTCATCCTCTCCTTCCTCCAATATATAATCGGCAGTCTTTTTAGAGTTCTTTTCAGCAACTAAAAACAAGGGTTGCGCTCGTTGCGGAACTTAATCCAACATCTCACGACACGAGCTGACGACAGCCATGCACCACCTGTGTATATATTCCCGAAGGCACTATTTTTTTTCAAAAATATTTATATCATGTCAAACTCTGGTAAGGTTCATCGCGTTGCATCGAATTAAACCACATGCTCCACCGCTTGTGCGAGCCCCCGTCAATTCCTTTGAGTTTTACTCTTGCGAGCGTATTCCCCAGGCGGGATACTTAACGCGTTAGCTTCAATACTACATAGATTAATCTAGGTAATACTTAGTATCCATCGTTTACAGCTAAGACTACTGGGGTATCTAATCCCATTCGCTCCCTTAGCTTTCGTTTCTAAGTGTTAGTATAGCCTAATAAAGTGCTTTCGCCATTGATGGTCCTTCTAAAATAACCGCATTCTACCGCTTCTTTAAAAATTCCCTTTACCTTTACATTACTCTAGTTTTATAGTTTCAATTACAGAATTAAAGTTGAGCTTTAAGATTTAATAATTGACTTATAAAACCACCTACAAACGCTTTACGCCCAATGATTCCGGATAACACTTGCATCCCCCGTATTACCGCGGCTGCTGGCACGGAGTTAGCCGATGCTTATTCTTTAGGTACACGTCATTTTATTCCTCACTAAAAAAAGAGATTTACGACTCATGAGCTTTCATCTCTCACGCGAGATTGCTCCGTCAGGCTTTCGCCCATTGCGGAAGATTCCTCACTGCTGCCTTCCGTAGAAGTCTGGACCGTATCTC